GATCTACCAAATGATAAGAATGCCTCTGAGAAAAAATCATAAACGACTTTGCCTCGGTTTACCCTCCCCTTCACCCCCACCGGATTGCCAAGCATTTGGTACTGAGTTTCCTCCTCCCTTTTTAGTAACAAAATGAACCAGAAGTAGGACCAAACTGAGAGTTAGCAGCATAAAGAATGGGGCCCATCAGCCCTCATGTATCCTTGTCAGTACTCTAATCGGTCATTCTGACTTTTTTTGATTGAACAGCTATGACACGAGCCGTGAACAGCTTGTTCTCCTTTCGGTTAAAGCTCTCTAGCTTCTAGTTGTATAGAAGGTGCCGAACCATGGCTTTAGGAAAGGTACCGTCTGTCTTCTCTTAATCTATTTCTAGCAGGAATGATTTCGGTGGGTGGGAAAGCACTAGCCCCATTTATGGTTTTTGATCGAGTCAATTCATCTGTCCTTCCTAAGCGCTTTGCTTTCGGGCGATGCCCTTACAAAAAACTTCCTTAAGCCATGTCCTTACCACCAAAAGCAGTTATGCCGACAGTGGCAAGAGCTTCTTCTTGTTCTTCACTAATTCCGGCTAGGGTGAGAAACTCTTAGTGCTAATCTCTCTAAGAAGGAAGAGCCGATTCGTAATAACCTTTCTTTTCGCTGCCATAAGACAGCCCAGGTATTCCCGCAAAAAACGAATTGAACCGGGTCTGGCTGAGCCCTTCTTTCCTTCCTCTAGAAATAGCTGCGGTTAGGCCTGAAAGCCTTCATCGGAGAGTCGTGAACAAGCGAAAGAAGAAGTTCCGATCCCAGCTTCTTAAACAAGAGTTCACAGTCCAACGTATTCAATAGCAATGGAATTGCTCGGGTATTTACTCTGTGCTGTGGCTAATTCGCCCATTAAGGAAAGAATTGAACCTGCATCTTTCAAAGAGTTAGACCGGATCTTGCTAAGACAAACCTTGGATGTTGATGGAGAAAATCCTGCTAGAAATAGGAAGTTGGCAGAGGTAGAATCGGCATCTGTCCTGCCTGCTCGAAAGCCTGCCTTGGCTAGGCTGCTTTAGAATAATGGGCTCTGGGCCTTGTGGCAGTGAGAATGGGGCGCGGTTCGCTGAAAATAAAAAGAAGAGGGCTATGGGCCAGTTTCCCTCATAAAGAAATGCATCACTTCTGGATTACCAGACTACATCTGCCTATGAGATTTCACCTTCTACGACATAGACCATTTCGAATGATAGCGGAATGACTCAAGGCTAAGGCCCAAGCAGCAAGAAAAAGAAGGAGCTGCAGAGATTGCTAGGACAGGTACATTTCCTTCGAAGGGAAGGGCTTTCAGCGACCAAGCGAGTAGTTTACACCTTGCTAATGACATAAGTAAAGACACCAGCTTAAAAGCCCCTAGATAGTAATACGTAAGAGGAAGGTGACTAAGCAACTATGCTACTATTAGCACCCCAACCTAAAACCGACTACTGGAAATCCTACTAAGGACGGGCATTCCCTAGTCTTTGGATCACTTGAATCTGACTCCTGGTAAGAAGATCTTTCTATTTTTTTGCCTTCTACCGAATTTCTCCCATCTTCTCTACATCAATGAACTCACTCCATTAGCCCTTACATACTCAAGAGATGCAAAGATAGACTGAGATCTCAGCTAAAAGAATCTCACGATTAGAAGAATTTATAGGTGATTACCTTATCGGGACCCCAAACGCAGGTTTTGAAGCTTAAATCCCGTTGTCTCGTCAAAAAGAAGATAAAGACAAAGCATTGACTTTGTCCATCATTTGAGATTCCCTGGCCTCTACAGACTTGCTTGGAAACCCTTTGAAAGGAAGGGTTGGGACTATTCCCAGATCGGACCAGCCACCCCTTCCTTCACCAGCCTCTTATTGTCTTTTGTTTCGGTATGAAGTATAAGAAATTTTCCCCTGCGAGAACACAACAAACAAGGAGTTCCGTTGTTGGTCTTTTCCCAGTCAACCACTTCAAGTGGAGAAAGCGGGTTTATGAGGGTGACAACCAAAATTACGATACTATACCCTACGTAAAAGGGCTCTCCTTTGATGGCACACCCAACCTAGGACAGTGTACAGGCGCTTATCCAAATCCCACGAAGCTGAAGCACTCGGTTTACGAGCCGCAGACGCTAAAGCAAACGCTCTTGCAAAAGCATCCGAAGACGCATCAGTAAACGTAGAAAGAGATCCTATTCCCTAAGGTAAGGCCTTTGCTATCGCTTGAAACTTCCTTACTTCCCATAGGAAAGGGTGACCATCTTTAAAGCGACTTTCTCAACAAGCTCTAGCTCTAGGTCTTCATCTTTGTAATTTGTAAAAAGTCTCTTCCTTCTCTTCTGACTTCCTTCCCGCGGGGTTGGCCTTTCGCTTCGCTCTAGATCTTCAAACTCTCCTAACCCTTTTTCGGAACTCTTCGGGATCTCACTCGCTGCCTCACATGCAGGTCGATCCTAGTTCGTGCTTTCCCTCTTATTGACTGGTCGACCAAATGATATCGCTTCCCTTTCATGAGGCGGGGCGGGGACGCCACTAGCCCCATTGGCAACCTTCTGAACCAGATATCTCGGGTTCACTCCTCGAACTCGTCACTGTCGGAGCACACCGATAGACCAGGGAACGAAGGCTATAACATAGGAATTAGGTTGCTTGTAAGACTTCCCCTTCCTCCTGCTTAGTTGTCTACTAGGCTGAAAGCGTGCTCTATTGCCAATCCGAATGGTAGGTTGTAGGTTACTTTCCTCCAATCCTCTCTTGGTGGAGTCCTTTCCTTTGCCTATCACACAGCTCTTGCGCTCTCACAGCGCTCTCAATCCCGTTATCGGAAGAACTTCCCCTTTCTCTTCTTAGCCCGGTTTCTTCTTTTTCTTCTTCTTATCCACTCTTCTTATGTTTTTGCTTCTAGACCAAACGGTGCCCTTCTTGGAGACAAAGGAACTCGATTTTTTCATGCGACTACGGTGTGCAGAAGGCAGAGAAACAGAATTCAAAGATTGAGACTTGAGAATGGGGTTCTGATGATGATATTGTTAAAGGATCAATTTTCAGGCATTTTCAATCTCTTTTCTGTTCAGTGGAGTCTATTCCTGCTCATCACCCTCCTCTTGATAACCATCCTTGTATTTCTAGTGCTCAAGCTGATTTGCTTATTGCTCCTGTCTCAAAGTAAGAAGTTTATGCTGCTATTCAGGCAATGAAACCGTATAAAGCCCCTGAACCGGATGGGCTCCAACCCGTCTTTTTCCAAAAATATTGGGATATTGTAGGTGACACAATTTTCGATCTTGTATGTTCTGCATTTGAGTCAGGTACCTTTCCTATAGAATTGGAGAATACTCTTATTGTTCTTATTCCGAAAGAAACTCACCCCACTACAGCAGCTCATTTTCGTCCTATCAGCTTATGTAATGTGGCTTATAAAATTCTCACCATGAACCGTTTAATTTAAGACCTTGATGAGATGTCCCGTTCAGGCTAGTTTCATCCCTGGCTTCTGATAATGTCATCATTGCTCAGGAATTACTTTATTCGATCCGTCGCACTTCTTCTAGACAAGGAGGTATGACTATAAAAATGGATCTTGCTAAGGCGTATGACAGAGTAGATTGGACTCACTAATACTCCCCGAGATTTTGGCTTTCCGGATAAATGCGTAGAGCTCATTATGAATTGTGTTTCCCAGTCCTCTTTCTTGTGTGGAATGGTCAAAGGCTTTCCTCCTTTCAGCCTAAACGGGGTCTCCGACAGGGTGATCCATTATCTCCTTATTTGTCTTATGTATGGGGAAGCTCTCTCTTTTAATTGAGAGGAAGGTTAATCGTAATGAAAATGGAAAGCCTTTTTCTTGCTTCGCTTACATGCTTGTTCTATGAGTGGACTACTCCATGGAGGAATACTCCTTAATGTCATATACTGGATGCTCGAGGCTCCCCCAATCGAAAGCTGCGGCAGTTGGGGAGTTTCAAGAAGACCAATGAGCACCCATTGATCGAGTTGGGGAGTTTACCTCTGCCTTCTTCTTTCCGATTGATCAAGTAAAAAAAAATCAAGTTGATTACGAGACTTTCTGATAGAGGATAGTTTCCAGTAGAGCGGGAAGGCTTAGTTAAAAGGAAAGGAAAAGCTTTGACGACTGGGCGGACATACCATACCGAATAAGTGGAGAGAAGGAATAGACCTAGGAAGGAAAGCCCCTCGATACAAAGGAATTGACCCCGGACAGCAGGTAAGGAAATAGGACAATTTCTCAAAGGCTTCTCCGATAAAGACGATCGGGAATGGGGCTCCCTCTCACCAGAGTCTTAATCTCAAAGAAAGGGAATTGGCCCTGATACGGCTTCGAAGACTGTTAGGTATGGACTGCTAGCGGACTGGAAAGAAGGACTTCTTTCATCCTAAAAAGAGTGAAAAGTACCTCAACGAATAGATAAAAGTCAAGAAGAAAGTCTAGCCGGAAGAAACGAATTTACCTACGAAAAAAGAAACTACATGAAAGCAAGCAGAGGAAGCTGAGAGAGAATGGAGGGCAGGGACCCTAATCGACGCAAGGAAGAAAGGGAAGCCTTAGCCGATACGGTAATGGGGATAGACTGATTAACCTACCTTTGAAGAGCTGAAAATCCTTAGATTGCTACCAACTAGACTAACAGATAGAATGAAGAGAGTGCTGGACTTACATACGTTATTTCCTACAAGTTTAAGAAGGGAACTTCTTTTTCAATTGGAAGTGGTGTGTACCTTAACCAAACAAATCTAGTTTAGTGGTAAGGTGTATATGACTTCTTTCGCTTGTTCAAAGAAGATTCTAGTCTGCTTTAAGTGAAATCGTGAATCAAAGCAGAGGTAAAAGAGAGCTTCTTTTTCATATGAGATTTCGATCGAGAATTCTATATAGAGAGGCTAGAGGCGAGATACCATACCGGCCTAGCCTAAGACATGCAAACCTTAGGATCTTGGACGATAGAGAGATTTTTCATTCCGTAAGTAACTTAATTAGTGCTTTTCTAAGAGTAAAAGAAAGGGACACCTGTACCGGCGCCCTTCTTTTCATTTGAAAAATTCGTAATCAGTCTTATTCGCTGAACAAAGGGAACGATCCTAAGTGGCCAAACGAAAGGAGAGCAGACGGTTAAGCAAACCCTAGTTAGTGCGTAGAGAACGGGTATGGTGTTGAAAGCAAAAGAAAATGGCTAAAAGTAGGAAGCCAAAAGGCTAGAGAAAAGTAAAGGCAGAAGCCTAAACAAAACCAAAGAGAGGCTTAATTTAGCGGCACACGAAACTTAGAACGTCGGCAAGAAGATCAAAACATTTCTTCTTTTCCTGCCGCCGATTTGGCATTTCATGCTTATCCGAAGATCTTCCTTCTGCTTGCTTTATGCTTTTGGAGAGAATCCTTTCTGCTTTGTCCATTTCATTTGATTAAGACTCACTCCGCTTAGGCCGCATCTTTGCTTTATTTATTACGTACCAGTGCGTAGGTGTACTTAAGTGCCCCTCCCTTTCGGATTTCGTATGAGAATTGGAGTCTGTCGATTAGGGATTGGTGGCATAACTTCCTTCTGTCGCATCTACTCTCGCTTCGTCAATGGAAACTCGTAGGCGTAGGCTTGCTTCGCTCACTCGTATCTGGGCTGGCTTAGAATCAATGCTTTGACCGCTAATGCCTAATCCAAGACCTCTTGCCGATTCCCAGACCTGGTTCACGCTTGAAAGCCAGAGCGAGTCTTCTTTCTTCCCCCAATCTACATGGGCCGCTACTAATAAGAGTTGAGCTGCCGAACCACTACCAGTAGTCCTTCCTCCAACAGATGGGTAGCTGCTGATTCTGTAACAGCTTTTTCTTATCCCCCAGGGAAGTCAGTAAGGTAGCAGGAAGAGATCTACTATACTAGGCCTTGAGTCGGGTTTGAACTCCTCTCACTACTCTCTTTGGTTCTGCCTTTAAGTAAGAGGCCTTACGAGGGCTAATTTCCACGCCCTTTCTATTGCTTGCCTCGCCCCCAGGAGAGTTAGGTTATGCAAATAAGCGCATCGTAAACAAGGTGCATAGCGGTCTTTGCAAGAATAGGGGTTCCTGAATAAGGAATTGTCTCTAGAACAGAACCCTTGATTGGGCCGAGAAAGGAGAATGTTCAAAGCGATACGATAAGAGAACAGGTCTTTTTGGATAAGCTGTTGCCGCTCTTCTGTTAGAGCTCTTTACTTTAGTCCCAAAGAGGATCTCCCCTTACCTTAAAAGGGAGCGTCTCGGTGTTCTCGAAAGGGAATTCTTTGACCGGCGGGTGCGAATCGGTAGTTGTTAAACTAGCTCTGGCTTGATGACTGCTTTACTTTTAGCTTTTTGCGTGGGGCATAGAAGGAGTTGATCCTGGTCGAGGTAAATGGATTATGGATTTAGGAATGAATACCCGGTTCCAGAGAAGGTGCAGATGAATAAGCTTTTTCTGAGCGTAAATAGTAATAGAGTCCTTAATGCGTAACGTAACAAGGGAGCAAGAAAACAGATGCGCCTTACTAAGCCCAGAAAGGGGCTGCGGTTCTTCCTGAATAGCCTCTCCTGTCGAGCCTTTCTTTGCATGCAAGTCTTACCTAAACTCTTCCGAATAAAGCCTAGAGAAGAAGGAGCTACTATGATTTCTTCATTATAGATTAAGATCTTCTTCGAACTTAATGTACAAATAGATAGAATAGCAGCAAATAACATCTTTCTAGTCGCTGCATTTGAAAAAAGAATTGAGGCTTGATTGAGAAAAAAGGATTCCCCCCAGAGAAAGAAAGAGACCCCCTTACTTAGTGAGTAGTGAAGAACTATAGATAAAAAGTGGGTTGGTTGTTTACCAACTAACAGCATGGGACGTTTGGGGCATTTTTTCTCTATATACGAAATTCCAAATTCTTGACCATCTCTTTTTTTAGCTTAGACTAAGGGCACCGATTCCTAGTGCTATAACAGAAACTGCCCTTAACGCGCAAATGAAAGCCCTCACAACACTCGATACCTGCAACTGCTCCTGCTTTTGGTAGTAGATAAACAGGTAAGGGATCTGTGCTTTGCCTTCCTTAGTAAGCCTTCTGCTCTATCGATAGTCCTTGAGGGGATCTCTTACTTCATCGGAACGGACACAAAACTATGGATAGATCCCTGGTTGAACGGCTCACCGTTGATCCACCAGCCATCTAGGTCCCAAAAAAGACACTCAAGTAAAGGAAGGGGCACTTCTTTCGGTCGATTCAATGCTTTTATTTGCATTACAGGTCATTTTAGAGGAAAGAGATCTCGTTTTCAGTCTTTTAGCTATAAAATATTCATTCTTATGCAATTTCGAGTTGGTAGATTCATTGATGCCCCTGCCGATAGAATGGAATGCATGATTTTCGATCTTGTACCGAACTGAAGACCAACTGAATCTCGATAAAGAAAGAGAAGTACAAAAGAAAGAATGAAACTCGCATACCGTTCATCTCAATCGCACTTTTCTTATGATATTTCTTGGTTAAAACGTCCGTGGCAATGTAGGACCAATGGTAACAGAGGTCCGAGTCACATCAGGCTCTGAAAGAGTGGTTTTTGCTTGTTCTTCATCCTCTTCTCTTCCTTCTTTAGGTTGCTGCCTATCGACTTTTGGAGATAACAAGGCCATGAATAAAGAAAAGAGAATGACTGTTTCCGATTGCCCGGAAGAGTGCTTTCCGCCTTCGATTGATTGAGTGCGAGCTCTTTTTCGAAGGTTAAGGCACGAAGTGCTTAGTTGAACAAAGTGAGACTAAGGGAAGAGCCTTTCAAAGGTCAGGAGCCTCTGTGTAGCCCACACACCAAGGCGATGACGTAGCAGGTTTAAGATAAATAACTAAGGCCATTGTCGATCCCAGACCAAGTGACCTCAGGGAGTCAGATTAGGATTCAGTGACCAAGGGGTAGGAAGAAGAAGCTCTTATTCCGATTCCTCTAGAGAGATGCCGAGAAAGAGCTCTTTTCTCGGGGTTGAGGTTGAAGGAAGGACAAAGAAAGCGCATTTCGTCCGCTGCTCTTTGAGACAAATCTGCTGTTCTTTTATCAGTTGACTTTGGTGCTGTCGTATAATATAAAGAGGAGAAAGGCTGCTTTCTTCCTGTTCTTAGCTCGAAGGGTAGTTAAGTGACGAAAGGGTATTCAGTCACCCAAGGGAAGGGGTATGACAGCACTCTGCATCTTTCTTTGTTGGGATTGCTTTGGCCTTATGTTGTGAGTGAAGGAGATTTCGATTAAGCGGGGGAAGGAAACCGAGCCAAGTAGTTCATTTCGAAAGCCCTTGGTCCAGTGCTTGGGCGCCGATGCAGAATAAAAGGAAGCGGCGCAGTATTGGTGCCTGGGGCAATAGGAAAAGGCGTAAGCGCGGCGATCTTGACTTGACGAATAGGTTCTTTTTTGGAAGCAGGCGAAAAAGGCCCATTTCCTTATTCTAAGAGTTATCTATCGCTCCGGGAAGATGCTCTTTTCAAATTGAAAGGAAGAAGAAGTGATTCGAGGAAAAATCGATGGCATCGCTTTTGCTCTTCCCACCGGTCTCTTTTCCGCTCTTGGTGGGTTGGGTATTAGAAAGAGGCCTCAGCCTAGAAGAGAGTTCAGTGAGCCATTAGCAGCTCTGGCTCACAGCTTAAATCGGAACTCGCTTTCGAACCAGATATTCGCTACGCCCCTCTTCCCCTGAAGCTGCGAGAGTGACTAGAGAAATGGTAAGTCAGTCTCATTCTATTCCCTGAAAGAGTACCCTCCGGCTCAGGGCAGGTGCTGAAAGCAAGAAAGAGTTTGTTTATCTTATAGTAAGAGAGAGATTGTGATAACAAAACTGCGATTCAGGGATTATAAGATTAGAATAGAAAGTACTCGAAGCTTGAACCCACGAGAAAGAAGCGGCAAGGAGAGTTCGTTTGCACTAATCTATTGACTATCCCCCAATCCCCGATCTACGAATAAAAGGAAAGATCGGACAGGTATTCACTCCCATTATTGATAGAAGAGACCAGAAAGGGAAGAGAATAGAGTCGTGGACAGGGATCCGGATCTAAGAGTTCTCCTTCCTTGTGTAAAAGTGTAAAGCTCTCGTACTACTTTTTGTATACCTGGAGATTCTTTTCGAGTTGTTTTTCTTTGTAATCGTAGAGAGATTGACTAGTTGACTAGGTTGAAAGATAGGTACGAGATAACCCGGGAAGGCTTATTTACCGACTAGCCATTCTATCTGATAGTTCTACTAGCGAAGGGTTGACAGAACTAAAAGCGCACATGCATGAGCATGAGATTGATGCCCTGATGGCAGGAAGACCAGCTTCGCTTCTTGAGCTTACTTGGTCACCAATAGCTTCTAGGGTTAGAAATGTTCGAAGAACACCAAACCAATCTCGACAAAAGAAAGAAAGTGTAGGAGCTAGTCTCTTCGCAAATGATTCATTCATGGACAGGCTAGATAAGCCGTAACTATTCTCTTACAAAATTAACGATGCTCTTCGATGCGCGAGTATAAACCGAGTCTCTGTTCGGGTCTCTTCTTTCATGGCTCTTCTCTCTTAGAGCCTTGTAAATATACTTCTTTCTTTAATTTCATTTTTTTTTTTCCATTTTTTCAGGTCTCTTTCATGCTGGAATTTCTCCTCTTGATAAAATGAAATACTTTTTTCTTATTGGATCTATTTTAAAAAATTTGAGTCGAGGAAAAGAAATGAAAGGTAGAAGCATGTCGACGCGTGAAATCAATTAGAAAGTAGATTCCTGCGTGATTGGCTGGAAGACGAATTCTCCTTCCCGAGGTTCAGTTCAGGTTTAGCTCTTCCTTCCATCAAACCATGGAAGACTGGCTTAATCCATTTCTCTTATTAATGTGATTTGAATTTAGCAGCATTGGCCGTAGAATCCAATATTGAGGGTGACTGACCACTAGATCTGTCGATCGAGACCTTGGTCTTCCTGCAGTGCTACAGCCTTTTGACTCTCTATGGGTTTCGGGCTAACGCCCTAAATCCTCCAACGGTGAGACTGAGTGTATTACTTTACTTTCTCTTAAGACTAAAGGGGTACGTAAAGTAGAGGTCCCTCAACTATCTCTAAAGACTTTTCTGGGTGACCAAGACATAGACTAAGATTCCTTTGTATCCGGGCGCTTACCTCGCTTGTTAGGGATCGATGCTTCGCCTCATCCGTGCTCATTGGAAACCTTGACTCTTCAATAGATTCATCTTAACTTAAGAAAGTAGTACTTTCTGTTTGCCTTCCCGTCTTTTCTCAGCGGATCAGCCACATACTCCGAAGTAACGTTAGTTACGGGAACGTAGCTCTTTTTTTTTTGGTCAGGTTTTCTGGGGGGTTGGTTCCTCTACTAGAGTAGGTTCCGAACGCCTCACTTCTCTTACTTTCGGTGCTTATTTTCAATCATAAGATGGTCACCCGCCCTAAGCAACATTCGGTTCACTATAGATATCTCGAGAACTTATCTTCTTTACTAGGATAGCGCTCTTCCTTCTCAAGGATTTGCCTTTTCTTCACTTCTCCCCGCGCTGCTCAAGAATCATTCTGGTATCTACTATTCTTTCTATTCTTTCCGAACCTGGGGCTTCGCTTGCTCGCCCACTTATCCATGCGTTCTTTGCTAGACAGCATAGCATCTGTTTTCTTCCACTTCCAAGAAAGACTTGAGTGAATTAACCATTCGCTTACTCTTGTAGATCGCTCTCCTCGCTTTGTTTGTTATTAGAAATCTTTCTTACTTGGGTAGCCGGATCTTGATAATTAGAATGGGCAAAGCTCCCCCTTTCTTTGGTGATGAAGTTGGGCCGTCTTTCTTATGTCAATTCTGGGTCAACCATATTCCCATCCTTGTCTTTCTCGATGCGATTCTGTTGTGTGCGTGTTCACTATTGAAAGGACAGGATCAGTATGACCTCTGGCTCAAGATTCTGCCCATCAAGTTGAGTTTCAATCAGACTTGAGAAGTAGTCTGGGGCCGCTTTTGTAAGCCAGAAGTTGTAGCTAAGCGTGTGCATCGGAGTAACCCAGAAGGAGATGGTGGATGGGAAGGAATATGCTCGTTCTTTAAGTAGGTCGGCGAAGACGTGCTCAGAATAGAATGACTTTCCTGTCGGTCAATCGACTAGAACTTTTCTTGCAGTTACTTGCTTTAGCGCTTTAGTTAGCTCAAAAGAGAGATACTCGTTAATATAATACAGCATCTCGACGTTCTTAGGCGGGGGCAGGATTCGAACCTGCAGTCTTCAGATTATGAGCCCGAGAAGTTAACCATTACTCTACCCCGCTTCTTACCCTTATCCTCCTGAATCCACCTTGGTCCTTCGTGCGTAGTGGTCATTTTTCTTCTTGGACATAATCCGGGCGGGAAGCCTCTGGTCCGGTAGGGGTCTTGTCTTTCTCTTTCATACGACTCGCACGCATGTGTTAAGCATGTAGGTTTTTATCTTAGCGCTTTTTCTCTTCTTTCTTTTCTTTGGATCCTGATACTTCTATTGTACCCACGGTGCGGTACACTGAACACCAACCAAATCTCGAAAAAAGTGGATTAATTTAAGTACGCGCAACTACACCTGTGAACTGGGAGGGACGGAATCGTAGCTACTCGGGTAGCCTGAATCTACGCTACCAGCTTTCTTCTCTTATGAAATTTCCGCTTCGCCCTTTTCAGGGGAGCAGGACAGAGAGCCTAAGGGACAGAGAAGGAAAGAGGGCGTAGGCTTGAGCTCGAAAGAAAGAATAAGAAACAAGGTGCTCTATCAGCAGATAGAAAAAAACCTTAGCTTACATGACTGAACAGATGCGATGCTTTAAGGACGGGCGGGATGCGCCGCTGCTTCCCCTGCTAACTAAAGTCAATAAAAAGTCAAGCTCACGCTTTCTTCCTTTACCACCCATGCTCACATGCAGGAACTTGATTGACATATAGAAGTTGGGTGCCTAAGTTAAGTGTGCTACGCTTTCAACAGCACTGAATTGACTTAGTCGACTCGGAAAAGCTCGGTTCGTGAAAGCGCAGTTCGCTCACTTAACTACGCACAATGGTTGTCCTATCGGCCCGTCAACTTCGCTTCGTCGACGACTTACTAAAAGATTCGACACGTCTTAACTCAGCCTATCGTCTCATAACGAGGAAAGCAGCTAAGATAGCAATCGAGTCCATGTCCATAAAAGGTAGCGGTGCAAGGCCGTTCGTCAAAATTCCATTCCAAGGATCATCTGGAAGTCGTCCATTGGAATGGCCATAAACGTAGCCTTTCCAGCCCCTGTTCCAATCCGAAGGTAAACGCCCTAACAACCGATTCTCCGAATACTTGATCATTCGGTCGGCGAGGAAAAAGAAGAACTCTATGGAAAGAGAGGCTTATTCTCATCGGGAGAGAATGAGTGCTTCCTTATATCCATATCCAAACAAGCTTTACTATTTATTCCTTTTCCACCGACCGCTGGAACTGATCCTTCTTACTTATGTGTCATATTGTCGGGTCGGCTACCTCATCTCTCTTATCATGGAATCTTCTTATACGTTGATACACTAATTGGACAAAGAGAGGCAGGCAGGTAAGGTCTCCTTCTGGGATGAATCCTTCTTCCTATTGCTATTGCTTTGGTCCGCTTGTGACTTGTATGGAGAGGCTGCTACGATGTGGCAAGATGAAACTGACCATGCGTGACTTCGATCTAGTAGGGGCAGTCCCTGTGTTCGTTCAATGCTTTGCCGGTCAAACAAAAAATATGCATTTTTTTATTTATAGTAGTACAGCTGACTTCACACTAAGAAAATCTCGATTCATTAAAATAAACATCTTTCATTGCGCTAGGTTCTTTGCCAGCTAGCTTTTACGCTTTGGTTCAGCTACTCTTCTTTCTGTGATGCTCTTACTCCGACCTCCCAACTTCTTCGTTGGTATCTTCTGTTCCCTTCTCTTCTATCCAAGAGCTTCCATTCCAGTACGGGTACTACACACATCTTCTCGTCCTTTGACGTTGCTATTACATACGTTAAGGTAAACTACTCGTCAGTTAGTTAGGTAGGGGGCGCGCTATAACAATAAGCAAGGAGTAGCTCTTTCCCACTCTCTGACCTTCCTTACATGTCTATCTGTCTGTTCTTCTTGACTCTCTCTTTCTTGCCTTTGTTAGTGTTGTCTCGAAAGGGAGAGTGAAGCGGGTTCAAGCTAGAAGAAATTACTTTCTATAAAGAAAGTAAAGGAAGGTTCGATGGAATTCAAGCTCATGACATGTCTCGTTTGATCGATCATAGACTATCTCAAAAGAGAGGAGTCTTCAAATAGATGGCTACCCCAATGCCAAACCTTCATTCCCTCCTAGAAGAGAATCCATCTCGGTAGGGACGTAGAAGATGGCAGAGCTATCAAGAATGAAAAGAGATCATCCCAACACAACAGGTGACCGGGAAACAGGTTCGATAGAATGGAATGGTCCAGCAAACTGAACGAAGTCCTATCTTCACTAAAGAAGAATTTTGTCCTAACAGAAGTCTCCGTCAAGCCTCTCCCCACTATTTGTTTTTATTGTGTGCAGAGACACTCTCATCACTGATTAGAAAGGAAGAGGGGTGATCCCCGAAGGGCAGAACAATATTAGAAAGTGTCTATGACGATTTAGATGAAAAGGCAAGTCGGGTTTCACCACATATGTGTGGTACCTGGCCCCGCGCAAACGTAGACTCACTCTTAAAGAGCGGTTTCCGTACTTATTCATCACTGCCATAGTTCCTATTGTATTGGGTAGGTCCCCTTACCATTTTAAGTGAAATAGGGGAAGGATCAAGTGAACTATGGAAAAAGCGTTTTGAAAATTCAATGGTCCCGTTGCCCAAATCTTGACCCCTAACTAACCCAGCAGCATATCAAAATAGCATTCTGCTTCCTTCTTGTCGGCGATAACAATATCATCACCCAAGAGAGCATAGTTTGTACACTTTCTCTCGAGGTATACCTCGTCCGCAGCTAACCACACCAGAAAATTGTGAGATAGTGCGAATACTGGCCCAAGACGACATATATCCGAGAGGTTGGCCTGTGGCCTGTTATAAAACATACAGTGGACCCTTTTTTACTTTACTTTACAAAGGGTACATCGAACATAGTGCCATTGATGGTTAATGCCCAACAATAGCCAAGCCTCTCTCCGAACACGGTTGTCATCATCTTAGACATAACTTGCAGCGGCCAACGGTCTGTTGCTGATTTTTACGAGAAAGAATCCATGCTCCCAAGGTCAAGGGGAGCAAGTTGATTAAAGGTACCATCCACGGCTCTTTAACACAGCTGCTGCCCATTGGTGGCCGTAAAAGCCAAAGACCGATCTAGTTCCCGATGGCGAATATAAGGCCTTTTCCGCCTCCCTCAATGGACTGACCTAGTCGCCCTTCGGAGTATCCCGGATCGGCACTAGATATCATACCCAATGAACACCTAACCTTCTATTACTCCTCCTTTCTAGAGAGATAGGCAATAAAGAGAAATCGTTTGCCCTAATGATGACATCGGCTATTGGAGTGACGCCGAGGCAGAGGGAAAATGGATCTGTGCCTGAGTCAACTCATCCGGATTCTGAGCGTTCTTCGGACCATAGAACAAACTCTATTCTCGCGGAACTTTAGTTTAGAGTTTAGCACCGCGGGCGGAGCATAAGGCTTCCAATCGCTCTCTGTCTATTCCCGTGACAGTGAGACGCACTTGTTTTTGTATCTAGCGAAAAGGCACTGAAAGTGTTGCGCCTTCTTTCTTCTTTCCAATTTTCTTTCGGGAGGGAAACAAAAAACACTTGAAAGCGATCGATCTCGATTGAGTTGACAAGTCATCGCCAGCTTTTATCTAAAAAATGCAATGATCTATTCCACCAGCCAAGCATAGATAAAAGATATACGCGCTTCTTCTTCATATCATAAAAGAGCGCTCCGACCGTCAAGCGGGCAAATGCTTGGCTTGGTAGGTTCCAGTGAACCTTTAGTCAGAGAACTGGATTGGCTTAGAGTGAAGTTTACCGTAGTAGAAAAGAGGAGCATTCGGTGGAACCGGTACAGAAATGGTTCCCATTCGACTTGGGAATTCCGTCTCTGGCTCGTGGGTTTAGCCAATGATGCTTCCTTTCTCAGCTCCTTCGGAAAAAGAACCTCAAGTCCTTGTCATGATCGCGCACTCAAGCTAAACGCTATTTGCGATCGAACTAGAACAGTTCCGATGAACCTCCCATTCCGTTGTCGTCCTTCTTCTTCTTGCATTGATTTTCATTGTAAACTGAGCTTGTCGATCAAACTGTGGCTTACGTCGGACCGTACCCTAATTTATTCACTTCCTCACAACCAAGCCCTTCGAGTCTTTGTCCTGAAAACAGTTCCTTCTTCGCATCTCTCCAGATTGGGTCTCATCTCTTCCTGGAAAGCCTAAACCCTCACTCTTCCAATCCTTCCTCGGACATCAATCCCGGTAAAAGAAATAGTGTAAGTAAGAAGAAGACCGGTTAGGATCACACTAGTCCTGGCTGGCCTATTATGAAGTCTTTTCCCTCAGAACAAGACAAAAACTGGCTTGCAGGTATAGCTTGGCTTAGGAATATATCCCCACACAACTATTAGCATGCCCCGGACGAGACACCAACTCTTTCAAAGGTGGGATTCCCAACCCCCTATTCAGATTAGCCTAACATTCTCATTCTCGGAAAAGGAGATCAACATCATCACTTTCAACTAAGGTTGCATTCCAACGCGGGAAGGAACAACAAGCTCTTCTTTCCTTTCTCCTCAGCTCGATGGGCAGGCTTCCGGAAAGACCAGATGAAGATAGCGGATATTGATTACAAAACTCCTTAATCGCTTAGACAACCTTCTAACTCGCTGCAAGGAGAGACTGGGAAGCGTGACTATTCTGAAGTAAGAGGTATCGAGAGTAGCTAGAGCCAGAGGCTTATAACATAGAAGACATAGAAGAATGGATGGATGCCCGGTCTGTTTCTCTCGAAGTAAACTCTTGTAATAGAAAGAATCTCTCGCTGGTCTAGCTCCTAAAGCTAAAGAAGTAGGGCGATCAGTCGAATCAGAACCTAAAGGTCTGGAAAATTTCCTTGAATCTGAAAGCGATGGCAGCTAGTCAGCTTAACCTGCCTGTCCGTGGAAAGAAGGATAGTTGGTTAAGGGGGACGCCCAGAGTCGAAGTCGTGTAACCGTGTAACTAAGCACATAACGTATAGGATAACTAGAAAGGCTTGTATGGCTGAGTTGAGTGGAGGGGCTAAGCGCTGTTGCATATTCTAATTAGCCCTTCTTCTCTTCCCGCTTCCCCTCCGTACTGTATGTAGGGAACACCGCCTCAGAAGGTATTTGATCTGTATTTCCATTTCCAATACTCCTGTGTTAAGGAGTTTCCCTGAAAGCTATGCTATGCCTTTTTACCTCTCCCTATCCCTATACGCTGGCTGTATCGAGTGTATCGTCCATGTACGTCTAAAGTAGGAGCACCTAAAGCTATGATATCCGTAATTACATGCATCTCCTTTTTTGAAGTTTGAAGAAAGGGGCGTCCAGGACATCTTGTAAAAGAAAAGCTAATGCATCGGTTAAAACCAGAGTGGGAGAATAAGCTAAGCTTTCTTTAACGTTAAGTTTACTAGGAACCTTTTCAAAGTTTGAGTTCTGAGAAGATAAGCTTCAATCCTAAGAGCTAGGAGTTATCTATGAACTGCATCTCGTGCTAACAGCTATGAATGCTAACCCAATCAAGCAATCCCAGCAAGGTTGTAGAGGGAAAGGAAGTTCGTTATTATAGCTAGAAGGGCAATCAACTGCCTGAAAGGCATAGGCTGGCTGCAGAGCTTAATCCCAGATATAAACGCTACGATTCACTCTGTTAGAAGGAGCTCCCGTTGCTGCTTGCTTGCCCTTTCCTCCTACTCGTATTAATGATCGAAAGTCCTATATAAGCGAAAGTCTATCTTTTCTAAATCTACCTTTGTTGCCCTCTATGAAGTGAATGAAGTAACCCATGAGTATGGGGCACGAACGCCAGGAAGTGGCCCTAGCGTTAGGGGTCAAAGAAAGAGCACTAGTTGCCTTGAAAAGACTCTCTTTCCCTGACTACTATTACTCTCATTCATTCCGAAGAAAGAAAGACACATTCAACTATGCTTTCGACGCTCCAGAAGTGAACTGAATTGCCTTAGTTAGGCTAGAAGCGGATAGAAAGTAATATTACGGGAAGGATGAAGCAAGGAAGGGAAAGTTTGACCAACCCCATCTCATAAAATGAGGGCGAAAATCAGTGCACCTCGGGCTTTTCCCCACAGGCTGAGGAAAAGAAGAGGGACACTAAGAGATAGATAGAGAGTCTACAGTCTTAGAATAGTAATTTACCTTGATACATGCACCCGTTGGAGCCAAATAGCAGGTTCCGTTTTTTTCTGAGACTGGATGAGATGTACGGTATTCACTACACGAGATGGCGTGCAAGTCTTCACTATAACCCTTTCCCACTCAGGCAATAGCCTCTGACCAAAGCCGCCTATGGCGAAAATACGTCGTTTGCCACCACCTTCACAACTCTGACCTAGTCGGCCACCTGCCTCCCCGATCGCTGCTGCTTCCGCGTCTAACTGCGGATCTTCTGACTCCCCCAGAAGGATAGGCATAATCATATTCATTTTAAGGCTAGCTCTTGCTTATCGACTACGCTTGCTGGGTGTTCACCCCTACTTTCTATTCTATTCCCAACCCTTTCTTCCTGCTTAGCTTCGCAGGAATGCTTTCTTGCTTCCCCAGGTAGAGTCACAAAGAAACTTTCTTTACGGGGCGAAGGGCTTTAGCGAGCTACTCCTATCATCTCTTTGGCTTTTAAGATCTCTTATCTACGTTCAAAGAAAATCAATTTCTATAGCATAAAACTTGAAAGGATAGCCCATTCTGCATTCTAGTGTGTAGCAAGCAGTGAAGTCCTTCTCTGACTACTGGTGAACGCTAGGCAGGAAGAGACCTTATAGCACCCAGAGGCGAGTTAAGGAAGTCAACTGGAAGTAGCTAGATATATAGGTAGTGTTCGCTTCTTAGGCATATAGAACGTCTTCCTTCTGATGCCTACCCCAGGGCATATCGTATCGTATAAGTTAAGTCCTATGGAATCTCTTTTTTAAAGGTGAGAAACTTCCGTATCTTATTAGCTTAGTAAGCTTCAGCATCATCACTAAGCGGCATTGTAGCAAGTAGAGAAGATAGCTTTGGTAAAGGAAGGAAGGCTATGGCTAAAGCACTAGTAGTAGATCTGATAGCTATGTCCCTAGTAACAGATTGTTTTCTTCTTGTTCTTTGCCATAACGCCCATTCTGGGACGAGTTGGAAAAAGAATTCCTAACCTAAACCTAGTCCCATTCCAAGACTACACTTTCTTTTCTTGGTCTGGATCTATCTCTTTTGTTTTGAATCCCCTGCCTACTAGGATACCTGGCTTGCCCCCTGTTGCTATGTTTCGCCAAGGTTCAATCTCAACTTTTCTGACCTTTTCGAATAGAAGAAAAAAAAAAGCTATTTTAATTCCGGGGTAGGTAGAGGCTTTGTTTACTACGCGTACCAGCCTTAGCGCAATGAAACTGCTAATCAAATAGAGGATTCAACTAAAAGCGAGTCAAGGGCTTTAGCGGAGAGCTACGTATTCTTTGCGAAAGAAGATGCCAAAGAGCCAGGCCGGTCAGTCAGTCAAGCTAGACATCTAGACTCTCCCCTCTTCCTTACGTCGAGTCTCTTTACCCCTAATAACATTTTTCGATTCAACTACAAGAAACTCCACTTCGCCAGGGTCGATATAATTGAGCTCGACTGAAAGGAGAACTCCCGTTGGTAAATGCATCCTCTCCTGCTAGTAGACCCTTTGCTTAGCCAATTAATTACGTTACGGTTGACGAAGTTCAGACTCTTGACTTAAGGATGAATTTTCCAAGAGGGTAAGCAAAAGACATAAACTTTAAGCAAGCACTCCCCTCTTCAAACCCTTCAGCGTGGAACAAAACAAGCAAGCTGCTACAATGAATGAATAATCTGAGTTTACATCGTCCGGTGGAAGAAAAGGAAAAGGAGAAGCTGCTCGACGAGCGGTTATTAAGCAAAGCATCAGAAGAGAAATCAGAAACTAAATATTCTATAATTGCTTCCCTATATTAAAAAAATTCTTTCTTCCTTTCGAGGCATACTCATCTTTATCGATATCCCCTTTCTCTTAGTCCCAGAACTGACTCAATAGGAACCGAACTCTTACCTTATCTGGTATGAACCAGTAAGCGAAAGAGAAGGGCGAAAACCGATCGAACTCTAAAGTCAAGCTTTTCACTTCATTCTTCAAGCTCTTGAACATGGGTTGAGTTCATACATTATGAATGCTTATCTATTCAAGATATACTACCAATTCCTTTGAAGTTACTACCACTACCGAATACCGAAGCAGGCTTGCTCCTTCAAAATAAGGTGGCTAAGACAAACAAGACAGGGGGCCTATTCCAATAACTTAACTGGCAGTCGGGCTCTATTATGCCTATTCAACATATTACGATTGTGATACAATTCCATTGCCTGCTTTTATTCATGTTCGTGCTTACTTGTATGCCGGAACTTCAAGGTCAATAAAGAAGGACTCCTATCCTAGAAACTCGGTCTGCTTGCTCCTACAAAAGCTCATACGGTGTGTCTCCTATCCCGATACGAGTTATCTTCTGACCGTTCCCTCGTGCTTGTTTCAGGAAGCACTTCAGACGAAGATTAATGAGGCTCAGCAGGCTTATAAAGTACTCCAAGACCACGTTACTAGCGTTGAACAGGCGAGGGCTCGAGCTGAGGCTGACAAAAGCTGTGACAGCGGGCCGTCTCTGCGAATAAAGATAGAGACATGGATAGGAAGAAGGTGCTTCTACGAAACAAATCTCCAAGCCTTTCTTTATTGATGAAACATATAGATCATGTAAGGAACGCCATAATCACCTAACAGCTGCGCTCTCTAGAGAGAAGAAGTACACATAGTTGCCAAGTTGGGAAATCGCGTGTATCCGCTCTATTGTCGACACAATCTTTGTTTGATCCAAGTAATTTCTCTATAAGAAAAAGTCAAAGAATCAAAGAGCTCCAACAAGGTCTACAATCAGACTAGTCAATTTCCTCAGAAGCTAGAACTATGAGTTCCACATAGCCATGAACCTCTCCCGTGAAAACGCTAGTGGCTCTGCCCTAGGAAGAACTGATCTTTCTGCATTCCTAACTCACTCGACCTAGCTACACTCTCATTCACATAGGACCCCTCTTTTTTAAGTTTCCAGGGCTTCTGTTGTGAACCCGATTCTAGTTCTAGATGCTCCCTCACAGACTCCAGTCAGAAGCGCTAATACGCGAAAATGAGTCTATTCTGCATTCTAACAAACTCAGGCTACTACTTTCCTTTAGTTCGTTTCTTGTGTTAGAACAGACGGAAGAGAACCAAGTCCTAGGATACTTGTCTTCTGGGGACCTTCTTTCGGATTCACTGAATTGCTCTTTTCCTCTTTCACCAACAATCTAGATAGAAAGAAGTCAGTCATCCTCTAGCCCATGGATTCTCACGGATCGTTACGGATGGGGTACTATCCTTTCCTAGGACCTTTGCTTACCATATTCTCGCTGAGCTATATTTATTTCTTTTTAGACTTCTATATGATCCAGAGAATGGTCTCCCTTGAGTCCTTCTACAGTCTTGAAGCTAGAATCAATCCCTAGATTTCATATTTTTTAGGGAGAAAGTCGGATACACTCTTTTTCTTGGATTGGCTGACTAAAGCGAGAAGAAGAAGTCAGTGCTCATTCAAGTCTAGTACATTTATAGATTGAGAGCATTAGGAACTCGGATTTTTCCGTAAGTCGTTCGCTCACAGATAGAAGATACTGGAAGGTTAAGGGCTTTTAAGAAAGGAGTGGATTTCGAATCCTTTCTGGACCTGACTCTGAAGTAGGGCTCCCCCTATCGGGTACGTATCTGTCCACTGACTTTCTTCTCGGAACTTGGAAAAGTCTTCTCCTTGTTAGAGTTCTTTCTGAGAGTTTGGAGTTTCCTGAGAAAGAGGAATTCAGTCGACTGGATAGCGCATTTCTCCTTCTATCTAGCTATACTTCTTGAGCTAAAATTCACAAGACTAATGGATAAGTGAAGGCACTGAGAATAAGCCACTAGGGTACTGCTCCAAATGTGAGAATTAAGGGTTTCTTGGACCCTGGGACATATTGGATGGTTTCGAGCTGTCTATCGAGTTGGAGTGAGAGATAGGAGTTTTAAAGACCTAAAGAGGTAGGATAGTAAATTGCTTTGGAGAAGAGAGTAGGCAGATTGTTAGATCCCAGACGAGGCTACTCCTTTGCTTGCTAAGTCCTTAATTTCTTTCTAAGACCAGCAGGACGACGAAATAGGTGGTTTGTGAGGCAACATCATATGCTCTTATTTAAAATATGGAGATACCCGTAGTTCTTTTGCCCCATACCTAGTAGCTACTGAGTAGGCTTCTACAGCCCAATCTCATAATAAGCAAATAGGGTAGACACATCGTAGAAGAAAGGCTAGGAATAGAGAAAGAGCTGGTACTTTCTCTGGGAACTCTCTTCTTATTTAATTTAAGGCTCATGGCTTCCTTGGATGCTCTATGGAGGGATATAAGATTTCTCTATCTCCGTGACTTCTTTACCATGGTACTCTTTCTATGGAGGTAATTGAGTAGACAAAAAGAAAGGCACTAGTTCAAGGTTCCTGGAAAGGTGTAGATGCCTCTGTCTATTGACCTGAACAACTTGTCAACACTCTAGGGCTTACTAATAGCTCTAATTCTAATAAGGTACTTTAAGGAAAATGCTACAGAGGGATTGGATGGATGAAGCCATGACTGAGAAAGTGACTTCCATCTACTTACTTGATATAAGAAAGGTTGATAGAGCTTCAATAGTAAGGAGCCAGCAGAGACTCATTTCAATACATTCTACTAGACCCTTAGAGAGGTACAAGGCTCTCCATTCCCTGTGATAGATAGAGCCAGTAGGACCCTATATGAATCCATTTGTTAGGAGAGCATTGAACCAGAGTCTAGAACGGGACATAGAAACTCCCCAGGTAGAGTATTTGATAAAGCTTGAAGACTCAAAGAAGTATACTCCACTTTGTAAAGGAATCCTACTAGCACGCATACTTCCTTTTCTTCCTATATGTGTCATGGTCATTACTATAGCCTCTTATTAGTGAGTTATGCTGATACTCGGGAAAGCATTCAGTTATCCCCACTCATAGTTATGGCTCAGGGCAGGTGCTGAAAGCAAGAAAGAGAAGAAGACCACGTGCCAGCCTTAAGCTCAAGGCTCAGTTATTAACTATTAGTAAGTGAGTCTAGCAACGTTCCTCTTTTCAGGACTAAGTCGGAAAGAAGAAGTAAAGGCAGTCCATCAATCAAGGGGTGGGATTGAAACCCTGGAAAGATACGATCCACGAATAGATAGGTTCCCACGTCCCAGGTAGCGCTTAGAAGGCAGTGAAGGAAAGCGTTTCAATTCTTTCGGAGTCCCGCTCAGGGCGAAAAAGACCGAGGGAAAGGGAAATGGCTATCAGTTCTGACTCTATTCCCGAGGGGGAATCAATTGTTTCAGCTCGAGTGAATATGTCGAAAGGTAAATGCTTTTGAAGTTTAATGAATCCGGTTGATGCTTTCTTGTTAAATGCTTGCTTCTTTCTTGGAAAAGAAAGAGGGTTGGAACCAAGGAAGACACAATAGACAGTAGTCGAACGTCGGGTCATAGGGCAGCTAGCCCAATCTGAGTCGCAATAGTAAATCCGTCTTAGCCGAGAAGAGACTACCTTTTAAATTCAATAGATATTTCGAGTTTCCTGAAAAGAGCAGAGACAAGGGATGCTCCTCTTTATAAGAATAAGTCTAAGAATAAGAGGACCAAGAAGAAAATTCTTCCTGGTTGCCATACCATAGTGGCCAGCATGCGCTGACGGGTTCTTCGAAGATCTCATTTCAGGGGTAATCAAGCTCAGCTTAGTCTCTCTCTTTACTTAGCAACTTGTTATAGCTAGAGTTTTGGTCAGTTTGTTAGGAGGGCAACTTCAGTAGTCAATTCCTTCTTTGAAAGATGTTTGCTTAGTAGATATTTTCTCTCTTAGATTTCAACCTCTCGTAGCGTAGACCTTTGAGAAAGAGGCATTCAAAGAACTTCCATAGAGGAGAAAGACGCTGCCTTTGCCCTGTTGAGTGGTTTAGCCTTCCTTCTTTATCATGGTCATTGTTTTAGCTCTTGAGATTGGAATCTCTTCAGTCAGGAATCAAAGACCAACAACTTGCTTTTTGAATCAAACTTTGTTTGCCTCAAGCCCTCTCTTTCTTTTAATTTGAATAAGGCGTTCTACTCGCTTTCACCTCTTAGATGTCTGGTAGCGCTTCTTCCCGTTGATAGCGATTCTTCCCTTTCTATAGTTTCATAAGCGGGAAGTTCTCCAGTATGCCCAGGAATGAAGTGAAAATCGATAGGTACTCTTTTTGCTCACACCGGGATATGCGACATAGTCTAGTATGATAGAGCTGATGCTCCTATCCCTACAAGTGAGTCGAGCTGATCAGCGACAGAGACTTTTCAAAGTCAAAGTATACCTACATCTGTCTCTGAGATCCGAGAATAACGTATGCTATAGATATCCGGAAATTGTAATCAAGGCGTAAGACCTTTTGCCCTTAAATTGAAAAGGGGTTTCCACGAATATTAATGATTGCTCTTCCGGAAAGAGACTCCCCTGGCTATGCTTACGAGTTGACTAGCGGTTTCCGAGTCAAGCCAAAAACTGGATTTATTCCCATTGTACTCGCCTACTATACTGGAACTCCTGGATCCGCAAACGGTCACTCTAACGAATAACGAAGAATATGCTCAAGGGTCTCTCTTTTGCTGATTGAAGAAAGTAGTCAACTTCCTTACCGTGAGGGCCATCGGGCGTTCGGAGAGAATCTCTCCTCTGATTCTGCGACTTCGCCAGAAGATCTGATATGACTGGAATGGCATGCTTCGGGCTGCAAATTGGACGTCAACTTCTCCTTCAGTACTCTGCGCGTATCATATATTTCCTTATAATTGGATGTACGAAAACATAGCGTTTTCACAAATTCTGATTTGATCTAATTCCATATGCTGAAATCCATTCGGGCAGAAACTTTACCAAATCCAGACTCGACCACTGTAACACTAAGCACAAAAGAAGCCAAAAGACTTGGTTTCTCTCAAATCAAATCTCTGTATCAGATCGATCTGCTGACATTGATGCCAAAAAAACCCCTCCTTTCCTTCGCAGGGAAGAATCCAGGGATTGATCTCGATTTTCCCTCTGCTCTAATCACTTAAAAGAACTCCACTCACTAAAAAAGATAAAGGTAAAGAATCCAATAAAGGGAAACCCTCCATGGCACAGCACAGGTCAGGGTCCGAGACAGAAGAAAGCCCAAAAGCCACTGAGCTTTTGGTGTCATCTCCGCTGGCTCAAGAAAGAACCACCAGAGCTGATTATTTACAGCGAAACTCCAAAAATCTCCTCTAACAGAAAGGCAGATACCTAGAAGATTCTATCATAGGGTTCCCCCCATTATCCTGCTAAATTGTCTTGACTTTGGTTCTATTTCATTTGGGAAGTGAGGGGAATTCCGGCATTAATACGAAGACTCGAAGCCAATTCGTGGGCATTCCTATTTAGAATTAGAATAAAGGAGGACAAGAAAGCCTACTCCCGACAATGAAAGAAAAAACAGAAAGACCGGAAATGATAAATAGACTACTACTATGGTAAGAGCTCACTGGAATGTCATGCCTAGAAAGAGGTCAATGTTCAATTTGGGCTAGGAAAGGAGAATCCGAGATTGTATAACTAGATCTAACTATAATAGTTAGTTATGGTTTTTTGAGGTCGAGTTGGAAATAGAGGGAGCCGTCTACCTCTTCGAAGGATAAAAGAGTCCCGATTGTCGCTTGTCCTGGGAAGGAAGCTTCTTTTGTTACTGAGCTGCTACAGACTTCGATCAAGGAAAGCTGTCCAATTACGCATCAATCTAAAAAGTAGCATTTTCCCGCGCGTCATCAACAGTAAAGTCAGTGTCTATAGCCGCTGCATCTTTTTTCTTTTTGTTTTTGTTATTGTATTTACTGATTGGTTTAAGGCTGTCCTAGGAGTAGGGAATTACGGTCAATCAAACCAGTTCATGAATGAATGGCAATGGAGCACGAACGGTTAAGAGGTTAGTTCCAGATTTCGTGAGTTCTATTCGCATTTCGTTTTACTTTTTCTTTAAAGAAGGGAAAGGAAGTGACAATCAGTGTCGTGTGGGTCAAGCCAGCTGTTCTCAATCGCTCTTTCCAATTTCTATGGCTACATACTTTGCTTTGAATTGGTCTCTTCTAAGGAGGCCTTTTTCCGGGTAAATGTCAGAGATAAGAGATAGCCGTAGTATCTTAATCCTTTTTCCTGCAAGGGGGTGGGAGAGAGTGCCCCATAAACCATCGAGTGGAAGTACTTTTTTTCCCCTTTCCTTAGACCGAGACGAATACATCGAGAATCCAATGTGCAATTCATTTTGATGAGATAGATTCATAGTGATCTGAAAAGCGGGAAAGAAATCTCTCTCTATTACTACGAATAAGATTTTGATCTTCTAAACTTAAACAAAGTAAGCATAAAGTTAGATTGGTTTGTGACATGGGTTGACTCTGATAGGAGGCTTTGATATTGTGGGCTAGTCTGAATCCTAGATGCAAGCTGATTAGGTTGATAAAGGGGTCTCTTGTGAGACATCTTTGAAGCACTGCATCTTTCTAGCTTAAAAGAAAGAGAAAGACAACGAAGTGGGAAGATTTCCCAAGCTTAGGACTCTTATCAATGGGCACTAGAGGGAGGCGCTAACATGCAAAAAAGCCTCCTTTCGGGTGTTTTTTCGGGAAGAGCACAGGAATGACTACAGAGAAGACTGAAAACTTCCATCAAGAATAGGCGGCTATAGCACGGTTCTCAATAGAAAGTGTTGTCAATGAGATAACGTCTGTAATCCATGGCCTTTTCTTCTCTCTCCTTCGCTCGGGGGTGATGTTGTTTAATTGTGGTTGCCTGCCTCATTCTATTATAGGCGGAAGGCTTCGTTTGACCTAGGTTGATAACCATATTAGTACCGGGGCAGTTGGACTATCTAGTAATGGAAAAATTCTTCCTTTTACTCCTTTCTGCTTATGCTCCTAGGTGTTGGGCTCCCGGTCAAATAGGGGAGTCTTATTCGCAGCTTTTCTCTAGTTTCTTTGTTTGAGGCTCTCTTCAAACCCTTCAGCGTGGAGCAAATCAAGCAAGGCAAGTTCGATTTCAAGCCTTCCCGATCAATTGTGAGTGGACTGGAGCTTGAGATAGCCCTTTTAGAGCTAGCTGTTGACTTTCTGAGATAGAGCTAGTATTTTGGGTTAGCCAGATAGACCGAACTGTGATACTTAACAGAATCATTGATGGTTGTTCGAGTTGTTCTTGAATTAGTACTTTTCTCTCCTGATCTAAGGGTAGTTCTAGCAAGGTTGAAGCATTACATACAAGGTGCTAACACGGATGAATCTGGTAGAGAGAAAGAGGATCTTTCCCTCCGCTTTTTGTAAAACCTTGCTTACGTAGCCTTGCCTTGAAGTGAAGCTCGATCGCAGGCAGGTTTAACGGCTCAAGCTCTATCCTCGATTCCAACGGTCTAACGGATATGGGATTTTGCGGAACATCTTTAGAGAGAGAATCTCTCTCTGTCTAGTTCTACAAGGAAATGGGCGCACTGAATCCTTCTATTATTTCTTAATATAAATAATGAATACTCTTTTTATTAAGAAATAGAGTGACGACTGCAGCTACATTCTTTTAAAAGAATGTTCTCGCTATTGTAGATTTTCGAATTCATGGAAAATGGTGCTTTGTTCACACCTATGTTGATCTACCGCTGCTTTACACGCCCTTGATAGACGCATTTAACCAGAAAGAGATAGACGGGCAGAAGATCAATGAAAAAGACTTGCTAGCTTTTCGGCATACCGAAACAAAAGACGCCAGGGATTGGGCTGATTGACCCCAGGTTCCGGGACGAGAATCAGGTAAACAGTTGAAGTACCAAAGAGCGGTCCCAAGGGACGGAAGAAAGGAAGCAAACTAAGATTCCTAAGAGCTGTTTCCTACTAGCAGCAGGAAAAAGAAGAGATATAACAAAGGAGATCAGACAGCACCTGACCCTCTGTCTTTGGTAGGCAGAAGAGAAGCTTTCTCAGATTCCTCATCTCTTGAGCTTTCCCCGGTTGACGTTGAAGCCAAAGAAACGGGGGCACAACCAGTAGTTCCCACACCCATTCCCATTCAATGATTGATTCGAATAGCTAAGCGAAGGCTGAATTGAATGGACGAGTAAGGATGGGAATACGAGCTCCTTCATCTCAGCTTGTGAGGGAAAGACGGCGATAGCGGATTCAGCATGGGAAGGTAGAACATGGATCTCGGTGTCCGGTCATCACGAAAGGAAGGACGCTTCGCTTGTCGGTTCGGATTGCTTCATCAGAGACACGGTCTAGAGAAGGAAGGTGTCATCCGTCGTCCGGTCTCCTTTGATTTGAATTTGATGCTCACTCCACTTTGAACTGAACTAATGTCGTATGTTAACGAGTCTGTCTGTGCACGTACGGTTTTCTTTCTTTCTCCTGGGCCCCTCTGGGGAAATCCTTTGCTGACTGCGGGCACCCTACTGGTCGAGTGGTTTTATCCCGATCCATAGTATGTTTCGACAGATGATTGATGAGAATGCGAGCACCTATGATCTTATGAAGCAGACGTTTTTTCCGTTTAGGTGCTTTCCCTGGTCTTTGCTACCGGGCAGGTGACTACGCTCGTTGCTTAGCCGAAAAAACGGCTAAAACTTAATGCGGCTTGGAAGACTCTTCGCTAACGAGGCAGCTATTACAGAGGAAGAATAAGAGGCAGGGGTACCAAGGAGACAAAGACAACTATGTAAGGCTTAGACCGTCGCGTATACTGCTTCTCTTTTTGGTAGTTTTCTCTTCCAGCACTACTTGTAGCTACCTATCCCTACAACTACTAAACGCTATGAAAGTCATATAACTGCTCTATAGCTATAAAACGTCCTCCTCCTATACGATATTATATAGAAAGCAGCTAGAAAAGCCATACAACTGCTATGCCTGCAATGAACCTGCTATGAAAACGATACACCTGCTCTACTGACCTGTGGCTCTACCATTTTTAGAGAAGAAAGAAGTCACAACACAAAGGAAAACTTAAAAGAACAACTACTTGATAAGGTAAGAGACAATACAAAGTAATACAGCAGTTATTCCAGTAACACACCAGCTATGCTATGAAAGTGGCCAACATTCGCTGAGTTGGCCGACAAGTTCATCAAGCAGTTCTGCTACAACATCGATGTCGTGCCCACTCGCCCTATAGAATGAATTGTTGGAGGCTTTACTTGACGAGTAGACCGTCAGTTACCCAATGAATCATTTGCAACATACGTGGGAAGGTTAATGGCCCTAGCAGCTAAAGTGAAAGTGATGCCTCCATGAAAATTATCAGACAGATATGGTTCTAAAGACCGCTAGTAACCCCCTGGTAAGTTACATCCTTTTAAGGTAAGGAACTTTTTTTATTTTGAATATTTCATCTGCAACGAAGATTGTTCTTGCAACCGATAGATGATATTTTTCAATAGCCTTTATTCTATTCTCCTGTTTCAAATGCTCGACTCGTTCCCAAATCAACTACTGAATTAGCTTTCCCTGTTTGAAGTCGATAACTGGGAGTAGTCCCCTGCTCTATAATCCGATCTAGATGGTCCCTCATCGAGGAAAGTAGCATTCAATGAAACTTCCTCTCAGCCGACCATGCCCTAATCTAGATTCCCTTTTTTGGTAGCCCGGGGCACTTCGAATGATTATGGTTCTCATCGACTGGATGTACTGAGACGCTCAACTACTTTAGTCGATTATTACGAAAAGTCTATTCGCCATAAGGAAAGGAAAGCCCAAGGCAAGTGCGGAGTTTCAGATCAGGAAACCTACGAGCTGACGATACGAGAGACCAAAAGCCTTCGTTCATCAACAGATGAAGAATGTGTTCCAGGTGAAGGCTCTGGAAGAAATACGGTTTTAGACCAGTTTACAGAGATCGGACCCCTAAGCTTTTCCGACCAAAGCTGAGGGGACCAAATACCATGGATCATGGACCTTTAACTTTCTGTAGTGAGGAAAGAGAGAGAGATGCCAGCCCGACTTAGACGACGGAGGCCTTCTCCGACGCGAGTTCGTACTCGTTTTATAAGTAGAAATCGGCATTGGGACTGTTTTATTTTAATAAGAAAAACCGCCAATAGCAAGACTCGTCACTAGCTTCTTCTCTTTCTTTTTCTATCCCATCCTGATTTTAGCATTTAGCTACGAGAATCACTCATCTAATCTCCTTTGCTCCGGCTGACCTCGATGCGGCTGTGCTGTTTGCTCTCACGATGCCATGTCCATAAGATAGAGCTCGTTCCTATCCTCCATACCTTTTTCGCCTGCTTTCTTTGAGGAGTTCCAGGGATGATATGGAATCTTCAATTTCTTGTTACATAGAGCAAAGGTCTACTCTATCTTCAAACTCGCCTTTGAAGGCAGGCAGGGCGGGCAGTTCATGTCCTAGGGCGGGAAAAGGAAGGGTAAAGAGCTTATCTTACTTAACGGATAAGGGATCGGAGAAGCAGCTCGAGAGAAAGGAAAACCGAGATCCGAGCTTGTAAGATTCGTGAGGGAAGGGATCAAAGGAAAGCTGAGAGTTGGAAGTGCGCTTCAAGTAGTCCGAGAAAGGGAAGTGAAATCATTCAAGAAAAGGCTTCGTCAATCAGCAAATTCTCGACCTGTTGAAATTCATAATGTTTCGAATCACTCTAAGTGCCTAAGGATTCCGACATTACCTTACTAGACCTTTCTAACTAGCGATACAGGCAGCCAAAACAAAGACAAATATCGGTCACAACGAGCTTCTCATCCCTTGGGGCTCCATTCTTCACCCTCTCTCTAAGCACTAAGGGATGAAACTCGTAACCACCTGTCTCTGGCTCTGGCTACCAATGCAACCCGTGACCTCAAGACAAGAGCCAACCCGCCTCTCCTTGCTCTAACGAACGGGCTAATCGCACTCCGACTCCCGTAACTACATTCCCCACCCTCTCCTCGAGGCAGGGATCACAGTCGAGATCTAAGGTAAGGTAGGTCTTTCGCGGAAAACCTTGGGACAGGTACCCAATTCCACTCCTAAAAGGCAATCTATTCTTGTATACCATTATTCCAGGAACAGAAAGACAACCTGAAAGAAAGACGGATTTCATTTCAAAACACGATCTAAATAAGCAAGAAATGGAAGGAAAGAAGTCTAAGAGAGGCCCTTAACGAACCCGTACCTTTCATTAGAATAGAAAGAAAAGGAAAGACTTGACTATGGAGATGAGGCTAGTGGACGGGCTCACCAACTTCAACCAGGCCTTTCATGAGAAGAAATAAAGATCTTAGCCGGAGGATCTATATTTTTAGATTGTTTGGAGAAAAAGTAAACCCCCTTAGCGGCATACGTGAATAAAAGCTATAAATATCGCTCTGCAAATCAAAGACTTCTGGTCGAGTAAGAAGGCTCAAAGCATCGACCTAATTCTACTAAATGAGACAATCTCTGCAACTTAGAAGAAAAATGAATTCTAATCAGTCTCGGATCACACCTCTCTCTCTAAAGAGTCTCCGGCCTTGTCCTTATGAATGAGCCTGGAAAGCCTATCCTCATGGTCGATGGCACCCTTTCATCCCGATCGACTTAGGCAGGGAAATGGAGGGCTAAACTGAGTGAAATTAGGGCTTATCCACGAATTCTACCAAAAGAGCCTCTCTCTCACTTTCAACTTAGCAGCATCATGAGCTTCCGGACTTTCGCACAAACACGCGACTAAGCCTCGTGATCTCAAGACATTTCGCTAGACATATATCATAGAGAAGTGTGAAAACCTTGTCTAATAGCCTTTCCTGCCATGAGGGGGAGGTCGCTGTTTGAGCCCTTTTGAAAGGCAGTCCGAGCTAGCTCTTCCCGTCAGTCCCGTCACCCTATCGATCACGCCTATTCGAAACCCGTAACCAGTCTCGAACTGCCGGGATTCGAACTTACACTTGAATCGAGATATAGCTAGTGGTGAAGGCATGAGTAATCTTTCTCTCTTATGTATTCATTATAGCGATCCTACATTTATTATACGAGTGACCGCTTCGCGATCGGTGTCAATTAAATCTTGGCTGTTTGCGGTGCATCTGAGACGCGGAGCAGATTGCCACTTAGGCTGGTAAGCATTGCCAACATTTCACACTTCTGGAATCGCATTTTCTTCTGTTCCAGGGCCCTACCAAAAAAGCTTGCTTCATTGGTTGATCGAAGCTCGTGCTTTCGATTTCCTGCTGCGCGAGAAAGTCTAAAATGCTCGCGCAAAGGGCTGCGACGATAGGGAGCCACGCGGACCGATCAAAAGCCGTTTTTCGTTATCCTAGACAAAACGCATAAGAAGTTTCCCTCTATGCCGGTGCAGCGAGACAGGGAGATCGTATCGAAAAAACTGCTTTTCCTCTCCTCCCCAGTTGAAGTAGAAGCGGATGAAAGCCTGGCTAGAGCGAATAGAAAGAGTGGATTGTTAAACTCACTGCCCGTCCTCCTTTTACCGGATGCTGATCTAGAAGCTAAAGCTAATCACCGGGCTCTAACCCTTTCAAAATAGAGGATTGATCACGCCGTCGGATTCGAGTACCTCTTACCGGTTTGCTCATCGCATGCTATCAGAGTAGAAGCTACATCACGCGGATGTTTGGGCATCTTTAAGAGTCACGTAGCTGCCCATCATCCCTTTCAAAAATGAGAGAGGACGTGACCCCCGTACGGTATGGCTTGTTACGGTACGGCTCGGTATAGAAAGGGACGAAGTAGTGGATGTGATGACAAGGCATCTCCGATAGTTTGAAGGACCCCATCGTAAGGCTTTCAGTCAAATCGCGGAGGGGGGAGAGAGAGAGAAAAGCCCGTCACTTACTCAGCCTTTGATCCTTCGCGCTGGCTCTGCTATGACTCTTTGCAAACTCCTTGCCCGACTTTACCCGAAGCCTTCCCGGTGAACTTGCCCCGATTTCAATTGTCATTATGAAGGGAAAAAGCTCTTGAAAGGGCGCCGATTGAACTCTTATTTATTATCGGACATCATCAAATCTCATTCATCTGATTCGACGTTGATGACTAGACTATCTTTCTTCAATGTGGGTACCTGGTCGCTACACCTTGTCAGACTCTACCCCCAAATAGCTTGAAGAACTGTTGGGGCAGTAGCAGTCGGTAAGGCCCCCCACCACACTGAATGTTATTTCCTCAATACAAGACAGGCACAGGTGCGGAGCAATCGAATAGGAATTCAGCCTGCTTTTCTCAATCACAGCCGTCCTGGTCCTATCTTTCCTACTCTTTCCCAACCAAAGAGAAAGATTTCTCTCTCTATTCAACTGCCCGTTGCCCGTCCAAGAGCATTTGGCTTCAGAATACTTTTTTTTCTTTTTAATTTAAAGAAAAAAAAAAAAAGAAAGCCAATTACCGACAAAGAAAACAACTGGATTGATCCTGTAAAGGTAGCATAACTGAAAGGGTTGTTGGATAGTAATGGTGCATTACAACATAAAGGCCCAAGTTGTTTGGTGAATTTTGAATAAAATGTTTTTAGGATGGGATGCAAAAAATGATAGTTTTGTTAATTTGTAGTGTCAAATTTTGTGGCTGTGGGTATTGAAGCGACAAGGAAGGTAGAGTTTAAGTTTAGGTCGGAGTGGTAGATTAAAGGTGTGTTTAGTTTACTAACATGTGTGGCCCTAATTCAATAAATATTCCCTTCCATGCGCTAGCTCAAACTAACTTCTGCAACCGTTTAATCCTTCAATCTCAATGGATTCGAGGTCAATGAAAATCTTAACTATTTGGCTCCACCTTCCTTTGATTCTATTACGTGTCCCATCGCCTTGGAGAGCCTTGCATGCACGTATGTTTCCCGTCAACAGAATTCTCCGCACAAAAACAATTCCCTCACAAGGGCACACCCCCTCCTTTCCTTAGTAAACCTCCTAACAACCCAATCACTCAATGCCACGTCCGCAAACAGTAAACCCTTATATCACAGATGTGAAATATTCCTCTAATGCGAGTTACCAGTAGCTGTGATCTTAACATATCCCCAGTGAGAAAATGGCTCATCACGCCAGACAATGCTCACTTCACAGCGCCTATTACAAAACTAAGGAAACCCAACCAATCAACAGTGGCCGCGTAGCTAAGACAATCAGCTTCGTTTTTGAACTGTCATGAAAGCAAAACGATGACCTCCTGTGTCGTTAGTTTTGTTACTTGAGCACGTTTCAGGTGCGCTTAGGCTTAAAACGCTCACCTGACAGCTCAATTTAAAAACCCCGAAACCCATGGATCAAACAAAATCCAACCACGTGTCCCAGAAGTAACAAACCATACAAGCGTCGTAATACTACTGGACTGTCGTTTGAATAACCAGTGGGAGGCCGTGCGAATAGAGTAGGCAAATAGTGAAAAAAAAACGAAATGACCGGGGTATATGCAATTGAGCTCTTTCGAGGGAAGCAATCGAAATGACCTCTAATGATCCGGCAAATGCAAATAAGGTAGACCCAGGTACGCCTGGGACTGGATTGAATCCTTGCTTGTTCCAATCCTAGTAAGGAGCTTAAGATCTGATTCACTGAATGGAATCACCCCCCGGGGTATAAGTAGGCTGCGGCCAAATAACGAAAAAGCATAGATAAACAAAGCTATTCAAAGGGGGGAGGAGCTACCCCATTAAAAAAGGGGACCAACGGAAAAAGATCCAGGAATTGTGAAATTGTAAGATTCGGCCTTTCTCAAAAGGGACCAAGGATGCGCAATTTAGCATCTATTAGCAAGGGAAGGGGTGTCGTCGAAGCCCCGGAGCTATGTGTGGTCTTCTTCTTTCGAAGACATAAATCGCCCTACCCTAGGCCTCTGATTAATAAAACTGGGTCTACCGGTGGGGCTGACCACCTGTTGTGTTATTCTCATACGTTTGCTACTCGGCGAACAACTCAAGGAAGAGCAACTCGTCTTATTCGTGTCCGATTGTTCGGAAGCCTCTTCTTCCCAACCCAGATCCTTGCCCGAGCCTTTGTTGACCATGCGGAAATCCTGGGGCAAAGGCTTTGAAACTCCCGGATGATATGAAAGCACTGGAGTCTCTTCGTTCCCGTGTGGACGATTAACTAAGAAGTCTATTTAGAACTGGTAGAACAAACTGGGTTGGAGAAAAGACGTACACTAAGTACGTCGAACCTTTAAGAATCGATGAAGCTTCCGTGGGGCCGCCTTCTGCTTGAAAAAGTGGAATCGCTTCAACACGAATACGAATGCTCCTTTGGAAGTGGCGTAGGTCCCCAAAACTTCGAATTTTCCAAGTGACTACAGGCCTCATATAGAGGAGAGGCAGTGATTGATGAAGAACAGTGGGAGAAGATTAGGGTTCTATGGCCACCCTGATACAATCAATAGAAGCAGCACATGAAATTGTCTAAGGTTTTTTAAGAACAAGTCAGACATACCATGGGTTTGTTTTTGGAGGTGATTTCAACGAGAGAATATCGAATACAGATAAAGAGGGAAGAAGGCTTTTTCCTAATTGGTTGATGAGGCAATTTCTGACTGTGCCCTCATTGATCTGGGCTTTGAAGGCTACCCGTTTACCTGGAGCAATGGTCATCCCCAGCCTTCCCCTTACTCTCTATATGCGAGACAGACTGTTTAGAGTATGGGCTTCCAAAGAATGGCTGGACATTTTCAAATGTTCGAGTGTAAGCCATTGAGATTCCCACTACTCTGAACATTTGCCCCTTTTCTTTAAAACCTAGCACGGAAAAGAAAAAACCAACAAACCTTTCCAATTGGAGGCTGTTTGGTGCAAAGATTCAGGCTGCGAAGAAGTTCTCACATCAGTGTGGGAATAAAGAAAGAATCAAGGTGCTGCTCAGGGTAAAGCTAAAGAAGATCAGAGCTTGTAGGGTGGGATTGTTTAGATGGAGTAGATAGACTCTTGGCAATCTTGCTCGACAGTAGAAAGAGAACCCGATTGAAGCAAAGTACCTTGGATCCTTTCTCTAAGCAGGAAATCAACAACATGAATAAGGAGATTGATCAGTTGCTGGCATCAGAAGAGGTGATGTGGAAGCAGAAGAAAAAGTTTCCTCAAAGAAGGAGATCGAAAGTTTCTTCCATACACAGGCTTCAATTAGAAGAAGAAGAAAGAGGAAAAACCAGGACAAGAATGGAAGGGTCTTTGGTATGATGACATTCATGGGCATGGGATAGAACAGGGGCATAAGTTCTACAAAACGTGTATGTTAAGTTAAGCATGACGATTGGTTCCTCTCCGGTCTGCTGTTGGGCCGGCACCTGGTCAGTAAAGTCTTAAAGCAGCGAGCATCAGATCGTCAGAATGGTTAGCTTCAAACTAATTCTTTGAATGCGTAACTTCCTTTTGTCTTTGAGAAGCCTAATTTGTTGTGTTTTCCAGGCATCTTGCTTCCTGTTGGGACCTGGTCTACGACGACTTCCTCCGTTGAGGATCCTTATTCAGGTCTCATGGTTCTTCAGTCGATTGGGCATACTTCCTTCTGAAGTTGATTGGTGAACAAAGGAATTTAGTACGGAACAGTAAAGAAATAGAAGAACATGACTGTCGACAGCTTTCAAAAGAAAGAAAAAGGAGTGAATCTCAGCAGGGGCCCATCAGCCCCGATCTTTGAAAAGAGAAGAAAGATATGCAGCTTGCTTGCGGCTTGTTAAAGGGATCTTTCCTTCCTTCTCTACTTGCTTCGTGATACCCTCTCTTGGAAAAGAACCCGAGGCACCTCTTTACTGATAAAAAGAATAGATAGAAAGAATGGCTTGGCTTATGATTTGAACCACTAGCATCTACTTTCGAACCATTCGCCTCTACTCTTTGTTGTGAAGCTCATTCCCCGATCAGATCATCCCCTACATCAAATGAGTCTGTTCTACACTTTTATGGTCGAAAGACTAAATCTTCCCAAACCAAACCGGCTTTTAATGAAGCTTTCTTTCCCTCGTTGGTACATTACGGGTTCAGCCCTTGTTTTCCGCGAAGAGAAAGGATTCCACACCTTTCAGATTCATAGTCTTTCTGGCAAGGCTCGGGTGCACGCTACCCTCTAGAAGCGGATTCTGTTCCATGAGATACGTCCTTTCGCATCCTACTCGGAATATGAACACACTGGTTCCCACTTCATCGCGGCAGCTATCAGGGCAGGCATTGCTTGGTTCTTTTTTTTTTTCTCTCTGAAAACTGGGTTTTGAGCTGCAGCAGCTGCTGCCACAGGAGAGGACCTTATTAGGATAGCGGGCTTAGTCAGCCCAACATAGGTTTTCAACCAAAAAAAGGGGGAAGTTCCCGTGATTTAAGGTTTTTGGATATCCTACCCTAAGACGAGAGGATTGGGCTTATAACAAGACAAGACCCATCGGTGGATAAGATCACATCTTCATTTCAAGAGGTGTACACGTTAGGCCTCACTCAAGGTAATGGGCAAACCCTAATGAATCCAAACAAATTGGATCTTATTGTATGACAAAACCACAGATTGGGCTGGAGTCAAAGCCCCCCTATTTAAAGTCGATCATAGGGCCCAGACAGCCTATGAGTCCATTTTCCTAAGGTGACAAAGAGTGGGCCCAACATAGAACCCCAAGCAATCTAACAAGCACACGCTGTCACACAAGACAGGGTGGATCTTTGGGAAATTAAGAAGCTCTCTAGTGTGATGTCTCCTTATAAGTCCGGTTACCCACTGGCAGGAAGCCCCCATTGTGCCTCTCAAGATGGGCTAATTAAGGTGGCCTGCCTCGCCTTGCCCGGGCTTTGGAAACCCCATCGAAGTCGAATTCCCATTCCAGGCCGTTCTGTTCGCTATCCGAGTCAGTCCCAGTCTGGGAGAAGGGGAGGCCCCTTCTGAAACGGAAGGTCCGTAGATTCATTTCAAAAAACAGGAATGTCAGAGCAGTTAGTCCGCATGTCCCTAACTACCTTGTTCCTGATTGCTTTCTCATTCAAAAGGTCTCCCTGGAAGTCGCCGACTCCTGCATTTTCCAAATGGACCAGCAGACTACCGATTTCAGGCGATACAATGGGTCTACACTATCAGAATCTTGGTTCCCCATGAGCTTTCGACCCACCTTGTCCCAGTCAGAAAAAGCGAGTTTACGTAGTTCCATACCCAGGAGCAGGAGATCTAGACGCAGTAGAGGGAGCAAAGGCAGTGATCTGTTCCAGCCACATATACAGATCGATACCCTGCATCAGTAGCAGCACCTGTAGAAGTACCGCCATTACTAGTAGCAGCAGAGTAAGAAGCAGAGGGTGACGGAACGGAATTCAAAGATGCTTATGGGCCTTATTCGACCACGATCTTCATGGTATTAACTGTACCACTTAACAGAATGGTACAAAAAACATCATTCAGATAGTTCGGGCACAAAGAAAGAGTGCCAAATGTGTGACCAAGATGAATGACAGGGAGCACAATCTGTACCTGTAACACTGAAATAGCATAGCACTGACTGACTTTCTGTACTGGTTACTGCTATAGCTAGTGTTAGTGCTGTACTGGTGCAGGATCCACTCCGAGAAAGAAAGAACTCCGAGGAAAGAAAATGACTACATTAGTAGCCCTTTTTCTGAAGAGCAGCAGAGGCAGTTGATCGTGCTACTCAAGGAGTTTAGGGATTGCAAGCTTGGGATTACGACGAGATGCCTGGACTGGATAGGCAGTTCATCGAGCATAGACTTCCAATCAAGGAGAATGGAAAGCAACCGCCGAGAAGGATGGCTAACGAGAGGAAGAAAGCAAAGGCACTAGATTGATAAGTCTGACTGACTATTGGACTCTCAATGAGAGATTGATAGGGATGGAATAAGATCGGAGAGAGAGAGCGCTTAGTACACGTGGGACTTCCGCCTTCGGATCAATGAGACAAGGAGTTACTCAGAACTGTAGTTAGGGCCTTTGCCAAAGGAATTACATGGAACCGTCGAGCTCCTGTCTCGTCACTTAGAGAGCATACCATCGTTCGACTTGCATGTGTAAAGCATAACGCTAGCCTTCCCCATTGCCTGCTGCCTCGGGTAGTCGAAAAAGGCTAAACGAGCGCAACGAGACGCGTTGAATGAGTTGGGTGTAAGTGGCACCCTCCAGAGAAAGTCACGGCCCATCCCATGCTGTCCCACCAACAGTCCCCTTTACTGCTTTAATGCAGTCCCCGGTTATTAAGCCGATTGAAAGCTAGGCCCCCTGGTACCATTTCTTTGTAGTATGGTCTTTCATCCGCTGCAGTCTTTCCACCCAGATCGAAAAGATCTCACCCGAGACTGATTCTGAAGCCGAGGTCCGGAATGGAATGGTTGATTTGACTTCGTAACCTCTACCACCTTCTAATTCTTTCTATAGTCCGGTGTGAGTGGAAAAGGAAAGAGATAACACAATTTAGGAATATTAATCTAAATACATTTGCAACTGGCTTTATATACGCACTTTCCATTGCTTTCTTGTCTAAATAAAACGAACCCTTTCTTCCTTTCTGTCTATCACTTGCTGGCTGGATTTTACTTGCTTGAAGCCGGAGGATGGGAAGAATCTTTAGGAGTGCAGCCTCTTAGAGTAGCCCTAGAAAAAAAAAGTGCTGCTTCAAGGGCCCGTGCTCACATGGATTCCCCGGTTAAGATAGCCTTATTATACCTTCCCAGCGAGAAAGACTCCAAGGGTGCGCTTGCTTCTTTTAAGACTCCAACTAGCAACTCCATCGGCCCCAAAAAAAGAACTGGCCTGGAACAATAGGAAAGCATCCATCTTTTTTTTATCCTGGCTTAAAAGACTCCTGCTTCAATGGGGAATGAAAGAAGACTCGGACAATGCAAAGGAATAGATAAAGGGACGGGAAAGCAAGAATAGGCTGACATCATCATTTTTTGGATTCGCTACATGAATTAGTTCAGTGAGGGGGGATCCGACTCAGATAGAAGGGGGAATAGACTGGAATCCTTTGGGGAAGAGATTGAAGATGTCTTGGCCTCAGCCACTCATAGAAGAGGAAGGGGACCAGACGAAGAAGAAGCACTAGCATTCAGCTCTAAGGGTCTTTATCATCCTTGTTCTAAGGGATTGTCCGAAGAGTTAGAATCTGTCCCCGGGGTAAGGAACCCTGCTTAGCCGGAAATTGAAGAGAGAGCACAGCAGCGAGTGAAGACCGACTCACGCCTGATTTTAGGACAACTTAAGGGGCATATCTTTCTACTAGGTCTTTTACGGCGGCATCATATCCATCTCCCTTAGGGGAAGCACTAGCCCAGGCAAGATCTTCAGTGGGAGACTTTGAAACTAGGAGATAATTAGTCATTCCTGGTCGAAGAAGAGGGAGAATAGGGGGTTTCCGTATTTTCGGAGAGTAAAGAAGGTGTTCAGTGCTCAGAGATGACAAGGAAGGGTTCTCAGTGTTGAGAGCGGGAGGCCTGGGTAGAAGGGCAGTTTCAGGAGAGCTGGGAGTTGGCGAGGGGATCAGGTAAGTAGTTACCAAATGAATCGAGTTAGTTAAAACAAAGCGAGTCTTCTTTATGATAGTAAGAGATATAAAGAACGCCCTATCCCGGTATTCTTCCTTCTACTCTTTTCTTTCGGTTGTCTTATACCCATCCGTATAGAAAGAAAAATGTCCTGTGGGGTCTCGTCTCTTACGCCCGCTCACAGAGTGGGGAGTTGACTCAAGAATAGAATAGGTTGGTATAAATAGAACGTGTCTTGAGGCAAAGGTAAGCCCTACCACCCCTATCACAAGAGTAGCAAGCAAGTGGAGTGAGACGCTCGAAATATCTTAAGAGAAGAAAAAAAAAACAAGAAACTAGATCCTTACGCTCCTGGGACTCCTCGGCACAGGGAGTACGGGCCTTCATCTCCAGGAGAAAAGCATCGAGTGCGCGGGCGCAGCTTTCGACAAAACAAATTCATTCATTCTCGAAGTTATGGCGGAATGCAGCAAATCCCCGGCCGTGTGCTGGCCCTCCACACGTTCGTGAACCGATCGAGAAAGTGAAGTACCGGAGGCTTTTTCGGAATTTCTCTTTCGGAAGATGGAAATGACTGTTCAAAATTTCACCTAGATTAAAAAGAATTGGCTTATGAAATGTTTATTATTAGCAGCTCTCGCACTTGAAAGCTTATGCCGTAGAAGCTGACATCAGGCTATTATTGGCGTTTTATCTGCATCTTCTCGACCAAGGAAGGGGTTCGCTTTGTTTGGCTCGCAAGGACTCGACCAGAGGACTTCCCTCGTAGAGTGGCGTCTTTTATAATACTCGAGTCTCTCGGTGGGAGTTCACGCTCTTTTGGCTTACTTTTAGCCACGCGGGGCGGCTATCCGCATGTGTTCCAAAGTGACGTCCATTTTTTGGTAATGGGTCGAGAGAAAAGTTTTGAATTCAACCTCTCCTTATACGCTCTAAAAAGGGGTCATGGACTCCTTTTTGTTTAGGACCCCCCCTTTTTTTGTAGAAAAAGAATTTTTGTAGCCTGGTGTGGAATCACCATCATTACACATGAATTCTTAGTCTGGCTGCTGCCTCCTAGCCGCCGCCTAGAGTGCAGCCTGCCTGCTGAAGACCGTAACGTAAGTAACTCAGTGCTCCATACGGGGGAAATGAAAGCAGAATTCGTTCGGATCCTCCCACATGTTCAATCTTTTTTTAGCGGTTTCCCCAGAGATCTTTATCATTAATGCAACCTCCATTTTGCTCATTCATGGAGTTGTATTTAGTACCTCTAAGAAATATGATTATCCGCCGTTAGTCAGTAATGTGGGTTGGCTTGGATTACTTAGTGTTGCGCGCCTAGGAGGGCAGCGCGCTTGGGGATGCACAGGAGCGAGCCCAGCCCCCTAACCTAATGCGGCACCGGGTTTGGACCGCAGGGAACCGTAGCATGGGGGACGTCTGATCCTTTTGCCGCCGCAAGGCTGGCTAATCGTACGCAGCAGGTTCAAAGACCCCTGGTTCTGGAAGGCACATGAGTCCGAACGCTATGTTGAATGTGCGACCGACACTACACTACGTAGGTACCTGTGCAGGTGAGGCGTCGGTCGGTCCTAGAAACGGCGGCAGCGGCGCGAAGAGTGAACGACCGGGCGTGCTGCAACCTAGGGATCACCAAGCAGCTCTTTCGCTCTATAGGGATCGGGAGGGCATAGCACAATTCTTCTTGGAGGAGGGTTGGTTTGCCCGGGTGACTGATCCTGCCATAATGTACTCCTACCGCGTCGGCAACCGAAGTCGAGCATACATACGACGATCTTCATGCGTGAATAGCCGGGAGGAAAGAAAGGGCAGTAGATGATAATTAAAATGGGCGCCGCGTCTGGACGGGCGGGCGGAATAGATTAGCGAAAGGTGCCCTGCCATGGAGCACGGAATATCCCCAGTCTCATGTAAGACAACTAAATGCACCTCGAGGCCGAGGAACGTCGGGGACCTTATCGAGCACAGGATAGGCAATTGAGAGATAGAGCTCGCCTATTCGTTATGGGGAAGCAATGCTCCGGCCGAGTAGAGCTTACCTCAGGCACCTGGTTTTCTCCGGCGGCTTAGCTGGAGAGGCCGGTTTGGCTTCCTCTCTGGCGGCCACTTACCTTGCCCACGCTACACTCCCACTCCAGGCTACGCCTGCTGAGCAAGATGCATTGCTATTTCCTCTTCTGTGGACGCCACCGGAATATGATCCGGGACGGGAAGAGAAAGACTTTTTTCTTCCTCTCGTAAAGCCAAAGATGCCCCAAGACAAGGTACAACTGTTATTAGGAAGGGGACATGATCAATAGAACCTGGCTGGATCGGGGCTGGGATAGTGGCGCCCATTCCTAACCAGTTCCGAAAAGGTTCCCTCATACTGGAGGCCCCGCTTAGTGATCGGTCCGCTAGTTCACGCAAATCCGAAGAAGTTATCACGGACGAGCCACATGCAGGGAAACTTGCACGTGTGGTTCTGGCCGGGCTTTCCTGAGGTATCTAATAACCTTGCTTCTGCTCGCCGCTGGCGCACCTCTCCTAACTATTGCCCATTTATTCTGGAATAATTTTTTTAGGAGGGACAATTTTACATATTTCTGCCAAATCCTTCTATTATTAAGTACGGCTGGTACCATTTCGATGTGTTTCGATTCTTCCGAACAAGAGAGGTTTGATGCTTTTGAATTCATTGTATTAATTCTACTTCCTACTCGCAGTATGCTCTTTATGATCTCGGCTCATGATTCAATTGCCATGTATTTAGCTATTGAGCCTCAAAGTTTATGTTTTTATGTGATCGCAGCATCAAAAAGAAAGTCTGAATTTTCCACGGAAGCCGGCTCGAAATATTTGATCTTAGGTGCATTTCCCTCTGGAATCTTATTGTTTGGGTACGACCGGACAACTACCGATATCTATTAATATCTTTTCTTATAATGTTATCTTTTCTTATAATGTTGTTGTTAAATATCTATATCGTAAACTACCGGATCGGGTATTACTTAGATGTGAAACTTGCAGACCTCATTGGTTGTGATATTGATCGTCACGGGGGGAACGAAATCTAAGAATATATAGACTTGTAGAGACCCTCTATGTAGTTGTCTATCTAGGGCGATCGATCTACATCTTTCCCCATAGCCCTGGGGCTGTGTCTCGATCTCCTACGTGCGAAATCTGAGGGACTAGTTCCTATGGAGATTCCCCTTGGTCTAATTCCACGCCTTATGACGTTTCGAAAAGGGAGTCGGTGTGGCGTAAAGTGAAGATCACGGGAAGTAGAGAAGAATTCCCTTTCTGGGGTATTCCGAAGGTGTAACCTAGACAACGAAAAAGGGGCCCGATACTTCAACTAGAAGAGCGACCAGTTGGTTCACCAAACCCCGACCCAGCGTTACACGTTTTCCAGGTCCGAAGGGATCCAGTGCCCAATTACCGACTCCTCCCGGAATTGCGTTATCGGAGCCGAGCCAGGAATGGCCGTTAGTGGACACCCACCACTTTTCACCGGTTAGAGAGGCCCTCTTTAATACATTAAGAAAAGATGTTCACAGGGGACAGAAAGACTCGGTCATAGGAACGTCAGACCACCTACGCGCTGGTGAAAACCACCTCGACCGGATCAGAGTAAACAACAATGTCGAATCAGGCCGCCCCGTCGCCTTGAAAGAATTCACACGCGGCCACCAGCTTTGCCAAAATAAGGAGAGATCTGCTGCTTACTGCTCACGAAAACATTCGACCTATACTTCTAGTCAAGTCGTCCGCGTATCTTTCTGATCTCCTTCTATTCAAAAAATTGTTGGCGGATTGCCGGGGAGCGAGACGAAGAAAGAAACGACGCATTAGCCCGCATTCTACCAAAGTCTTTTCACAAGTACTGTGGTAGGAAGGGAGATCTTTCAATTGGTTGGACGCATCTACCTCTGCCTCCCTCGAAGGTGAAACTTTCCTCTAAAGCACGACCAGCCGACTCTGTAGAGTTTTGGGTTGGGAATGGATTGATTTGCTTATATAAGGAGGCCCTAAAGTGAAAACGTCCCTCAATGAAAGCGGGGATTTCTGCCTAGCCGTAGGTGTTTGTGAAGGGACAGAGACGTCCTCTTTCTACTAGACTTGTCTCATTAATTTGAAAACTGACAAGCCCACGGAGCGGTGCGCTAGCTTAAGGAAAGCAATTCGTTCATTAAATTCTTCAATCGGGCAAGCTTTCACATATTCTGATTTGGACTCTCTATTTTAGCATTCCTACTTAAAAGATGAGGCTCGAGAGACCTGATTTTTTATGCCTCGACGAGGGATGAAATACCAGCTCTAGCTACAGAACTAGAAGCGAATTAGCTTAGCTCTCGAAACAACCGGCGAAGGATAAAGTTGTCCATCAACGGGTCAATTAATTGCCCATTTTTTGGCTCTACCAGTAATTACAATATCAGATGGGAGAACCAGTTCGGCAATAAGACCTGGAAAGGACATGGCCGGTCTGCGAAGAACAATCAAGGTAGGATTAGCACCCTTCCTCAACAACTCAAAGTTTAGCCTCTTCAAACCTCTCTTTTAAGCTTTTAAGATTCAACAACCCCTTCTACTTTCAACCCTCAATCCGTGATCTCTCTAGCTATCGCTCCAGGTATGTAACTAGCTCGTACTTGGACTTTCAATTTCAGTCTGACACTCGTTCGCTTTCTGATTCGATTTAGTATGTTGTTCTCCGGTCTGTAACGACTTCTTGGTTGGTACAAACCCTCATCTCTTTCCCTATACTAAAATGAATGAATCTCCTTCTTAGTCGAGCTTTCTTTCGTCAGCGGAGGAACCGCTGCGCACCTGTCTCGGTACCCGAGAAAAGTACTAGCTTAAGGGACAACTAGCCTTTTTCTTCAATAGTAATCTTCTCTACTTCGCTCCTGTTAGTCGATCCTCTTATACTCTAGCTCTGCTCGTGCCAGGGATGAAATGGCTCGACCAACGTACGAGGAATGGACGAATACAGCTGTCCCGATTTACACCTTTTTCGATGGGCTCATCTCGCTTGTATCTTATAAATGGGTTGTTGATGCTCTCACGTTAGTGAAAGGAAGAAGTCTTAGAATATGTTATCGATAGCAATAGCTCTGTGCCCTTCGCCAGACCCTTTTTTTTGGTAGGGAAGACCCGCTTTGCTTCATTCCAATGAATGACCTAGATCTTTTGCTTCGAACCTATCTCGAGCCTTTTTACTTTGATCATCATATGAAATATTTCAGAGTTTGTCGTGAGATCGGCACCTTTCTATTCCCAAGTTATGCAAGATCAAGATAAAGGCTGATATTGATAGAAGAGCCGGTGTCCACTAATGCCCTTCTCGCTCGTAGTTCCCCAATTTTGACATACAAAGGGTCCGCTATGTTTCAGCCCTTGTAATAGCGCATCATGCGCAGAGAATGAGATCACCCCGGGCTTTAGCTGTCCTTGGTATATCTCCTTTAGGCACCAAATGCTGGGAAAAGAATGCCTCCTCTTCTCCACATTCTATGGCTGCTTGAGAAATTCTCCAAATGCTCTCTGGTTGCCAGGCCTTCGAGATCATGAGCACTTTTGATGTGCGTGAGATAGGAGGGATCCTCTTTCGTTGTGCCACCACGTCATATAGGGGCAATTATCTTCAAATGACATAGCAGCCACAATTGCAAGATGGCACATGGTCCATGAAGAATAGAATATTGGTTATCCCACGAGCACAATCAGAGAGCCCTTTATACATCTCAGCTAGGATCAAAGGTACAATTGTGGTTTTATCCTTTGAGCGCAGACAGCTAAAGATTCCCGTCACAACCAGGTCAATGGCTCTGATATCGACACCAATAAAGATTTCCGCAAGCAAACGCAGTGGGTAAATCTTGGAGTCGAAACTGAAGCGCGGTCATGTGAGAACCTGTCAATTAAAAATCTTGGTAAATAAGCGAGTCGGATCCCCTCCTGCATAACCAAGCTTGAGCTCATCCTGGCGTAGGCCCAGCGAATCACGAAGCAGAGAAGTGTAGCCAGAACGAGGCACGACGATACCAAGTTCACCTATATGAAGAAGACCAGAAAGACGATACACTTCTTCCAAAGAGGGTGCGAGCTTATGCCAATTAAAGATCACGATCAGGATCCCAACACTCTACAGCTGCTTCCAGAAGCTCCCAGTCGAGCCTAACTTTACAGAGATCAAAAGCATAAAAGAGTCCTACCTCCTTCAAAGCTTGGATGACCTCATCGGAAATTAATAAAGTAATCTAACCATCCCTTCGTGGCAGCCGCTCCTTCTCTGCCGGATTGGCCAAGGTGATGAAAAATTGGAAAATGGGCAAGGCTCCTCAGTAGTCCCTTGATCCGGGGGTTGGAAGGGGCTTAGAACAGCTTTCTGAATTGCGAAAGAGTAACCTTTCCACCATCCCCTACTATTCTAGCCTCAGCTTTTGCTTTAGCTCATTCTCTTGTTGATTATGTAAAAGATTCTACGGATGTCTTTGTTGATATTTAAATTTAAGGCTACAAACTCGGCTTCTTTTCAAGCTCGGAAGTGACGATTTGAATGAAATAGAGTAGTTTGAAGGAAAGCATGTGACGGATATAAGGCAGTATATGTAGTAAACGGATAAAGGAGTCGACTCTCTTTTCTTTTTATATTCCGCTCAGGAGATCTTGACCGGGTATTTAGAAAGATCCCTTGTTAAAAGTGGAGATCTTTAGTAAAGAGAAACTGCCTTCTCACTCCTATCTTCATCCTTGTCTGGTCCACGAGGAACTGGAATAGTAGTAAAGGGAGATGGGCAAAGCAGGGCTAAAACACTAGGCTCTGAGACCGGGAAAGAAGCTGAAGGTCAAAAGCAAGGCGATCAAAGGCCTTAGGCAGAAGAAGAGGTATAGAGCTAAGAAAGCAGGCTAAGAAGCCGAAGGCTAATAAAAAGAAGAGTGGACTCTCCCTTGGGACTGCAACTGGAAGGGAAGAAGGAGTGGAATTTGCTCCCCCAGTGGAATTCGCTTTCAGCTCTTACTGGCTTCGTCTCGTACTCGTGTATTAGCTACAGCACCCGCATAAGCGGAAACTAGTCCTATCACTAACCTCCTTAATTCTCATTGCCTGGTCAGCATGAAATCAACCGATCTGAGTGGATCAACTGCTTTAGCAGCTGGGCCCATCACTGCAGAGCATCCAATTCCCAACTAATCTATTCAAACTCCAGCGATCGAATGGCAACCAAGAGGAGGCCCCATAAGCTTCGAAGTTCTCCAGGGCCTATCAGTTACTTCCTTCCAGGGCGGACTGACCTAGGGCCGCATCCTTGGCTCACTGAAACCCATATACTAGTCTGCTTCACTGCTGTCTGATATCCCCATCTCTCTTTCTTACCTACCCTCTCAACTTCCCGTTGGGATATCACAGAGCAAATTCTATACTCTAACTTTCATTCCCCGCTAGCTGACTTGCCTGCGCTTGGAGATTCGAGCACAACAAAGAGCTGATTTACGGAATTTCTTCACATCTGTCCGCTTTCAACCCAAGCGTGAAAAGTCAATGCTTTCTTAGATTTCGATAGAGACAAAGATCTTTAAGCTGAAAACTGGAGTTTAGGGTGCCTATAATATAAGGTCTGAACCCATATTTGGTTTGAATCTCACGATTCTATTAGCAGAGATCGGGTATAGGAGTCTTGGACCTACGCTTTCTAGTTACGTATGAGCAAGTATATCCTAATTTCCAGTCGAGTTAAAGCATGGAGGCTGGTCTTAAAGATTAGAAATGGATTTCTTATACTCCTGACTATGAAAGTAAAGAGACTTAGCAGCATTCCGACTCACTCCTCAACCTGAGAAAGCAGGAGCCGCGGTATTTCACTCAAGATTGGCTCTCTCTACCCGTAGCTTCAGGGGTATTCACCTTTGGCATATGCCCGCTCTGACCGAGATTCTTCCGTACTAGAATTCGGTGGAGGAAGTTTAGGGCACCCGGTTCCGTCGCTAATCGAGTAGCTCCAGAAGCTCGTAATGAGGGATGTGAGGCTAGCAAATAGAGTCCTTTTCTAGCGGCTGCTTGTGAAGTATGGAAGGAGATTCAATTGAAATTCCCAGCAATGGAGACAAAGTAATCCATTAATGTTCGTTCTCGTAATTGAAACTTGCCCTTTCGTTTTCTTCTTTTATATTATTAGTGAGCACCCTCATCCCACACTCACTTGTCAAAGCATGGGAGAAAAGTAAGTAATGCTATTTTTCCTTCTCTCATTCTATGCTAAAACCTTTCTTCTTCTCTTCTGTTAGCGAAGGCAGAAAGCCTATATCCTATATATAAGATATAAGATATAAGTGTCCTCATTCAGCCTTGCTTGACCGAAGGAGATAGAAGGCTCATCAATCAGTCATAGCCTAAACTGAGGCATTGGAGGGGCATGAGAGAAGGTGCGCATTCCGATTTGGTCAATCTCATCTCTTTCTTCTCTGCAACTCGGGTAAAAGCCTAGAAGTTAAAAGGAAGTCAAGATTGAATTGGATTTGCTTTCCGGCATTCTGCTTTTGTTTGGATCGAACTCCAAGGGTTGCCATTCTACTAAGTAAGAAGAAATCGAACTCGCAGGAAAATCTAAGTAGCAAAGGGTACGACATTCAGTCAGCTTGGTGAAAGACTTTGTCTAATTCCACAGTGCTTTCAAGAGGAATAGTAAATAGAAAGTACCAGGGATCAAACGAGAAGGAAGGTACGACATTGTCAAAATGATTGGAAATCTTCCACGTTTGCCCTTCCTTAGTCGGTAATGATAGATCTATGTCTAAAAGGAGGGCATGTTGGCAAGAAAGCATTCACCGACGGAAGCAATGCTTTAAGAAAAGAGAGTGAATCTAGACTTGCATCTTCGAGTCTTTCTTATTAAATTAAAAGGAAGAGATGCTTATTTGTTATAAAGATCCCAAGATCCGCTTTGCTTTTATCGGCATATCCGCTAGTTCAATCACCCTAGAGCTAGAGGGGAGGCACTAGTGGTAGCTCTAATATGTCTAAACCTCAGGAAAACTTTCTAGGCGCAGTACAGGGGTCGAACTCTTTGGATGGTAATAAGTACGGTAAGCCTGAAGCGGTGGCATGGGAACTTCCTTTCAGAAGGACTGATTCGGAAGAGAGGAAAGATGGACTTGCATCGTATTAGAATATAAGGAAGAGTTGCTTGTACTTACTGCTTGCTTACATGCTTACTCGGAACTGAACTATCCTGACATAGGTCCGAGACTTTCCGACGACGCACGGTTCTTTTTCGGTTCCCTGGATTAGAAAGTCTTGAACCCTTACGTCTTTACTCAGAGAAGTCACTCGTGGAGCGATCACTTATGACAGTGAGCAGTGACCTCGAAGAGATCAGCCACCTTACGTACGATTTCCAGCTTTGCTTTGAGTTCACCCGTGGCTTTCTCTTTTTATGTTATCTTGTTTCCACCGACAAAGAAAGAGATAGAGATAAGGTAGTGAAGTGAAACTGAATAGTAAGGTTCCCTCATATGACTACTTATCAAAAAGTGGATACTCTTCACCTCAGGAGCTAGGAAGAACTAAGAAAGCGAACCGGCCGAAGCCGGAGTCACGTGTAAGGAGAGTTGAAATAAGTAGGTATCAATAGCCTTCTTTAAAAATGTCTCTCTGAGTGATCTAGCTATGTTTGAGTTCTAAACCTCATATATACAAGATATGATAGAAAGAATAAAGAAAGCCATTTCTGGGGCAAGGAGGTCAAGCGAAGATCAGAAGGAATAGCTTTCTTCCAAAAATCCCAATTGCCACTAGTTTGGAGCTTTGAGTGCTCACTCGTCAGTTACCAACTGTAGAGCTGATTCTACGTCAGAAAACTTATCCATCATAATGGAATAGAGCACGAAGGATGTCATGATGTACTCTTTAGGATCCCCTTCCTTATTCTTAGATGTCTAGTCTAATTTACATATTGTTAACCAGGAACTATACCCCTTGAGAATTTTGGCAGCTAGAAGAGAGAGTTGAAGCAGATAATCTCTTAAGGACGAAAACACACTATAGCTCGATCCTCATTCCTTCTTACTTAGGAAATGTGACGTATCTTTAGAACTCAATCAATTCCATCGATCGGCCGGAAAGCCTATCTCTTTTGGTACAGAGGGACATAGGGGCGAATGCTTGAATGGGAGAGGCTAGGAGTTGAACCTAGATTACACACTGACCCGCTCTACCACCGCTGGAATATGTCCACAAAGAACTGGAAATTTCACTTCCATGGTGAGAACGCTGGCTCTACTTAGTAAGGACTTCCAGTTTTATGAAATTGAAATGGAAGATCCAGATCTTGGAGCACCTAATCAACAAGTTGAGGAGAAGGTATGAAATCCTCAGTCTCCTGGGGCAAGTGGGGGCGACACACTGAATGAACCAACTCCAATGGAGCAGGATCAAGAAGAAGTTCAGCTACGTAAAAGTGAGCGTGACCCTCGTCGTCGATTTGAGATTGAGGGAAAGGCCTTCATGCTAGCTCCGGTAGATGAAGAGAAAGACTCAAGAAGAGGCTCTCGCAAGACTTGCTAGGGAATTCCTTCAAGCAATGCAGGACGAGATGGAGTCGATGAAAGCAAATCCAGTCTGGGACTTGGTTGACCTTCCACCAGGGCCTCAGACAATCGGTAACAAATGGGTTCTTAAGATTAAACGCAAAGTGGACAGATCTATTGAAAGGTATATGTGACTAAGGGCTTTACATAAAAGGAGGGAATCCATTATGAGGTTCTTAGACCAGTTCTTAGATTCGTCTCCATTAGGCTCATTCTAGCCATTCTCGCACATCTAGCTAGATCTAGAGCCAAATGTTAAAACTGAATTTCTTATTTTAATGGGGATCTTTATGAATAGATCTATATGGACCAATCCGTTGGCTTTGTTGATGATGGACAGGAGCGCAAAGTATGCAAGTTCAAACGAGAAATCTATGGCTTAAAGCAGGCGCCAGTGCCTTGGCTAAATTCCTACCTTCGGGAGAATTAGGATTCCATCGTAGTGGTTCTCCCTTGTTGACCAAAGGAGTGCTTTAAAAGGTTAGAGTCAGAGAAGGAGTGGTTTACTTGGAAGGAGAAGGAGAGCCAAAGGTAGCATAGCTTCTTCCAGTTCCAATTTCTCCATTTTGAGCTTATCCGTACATCACCTTCTTCCTTCCTCGAGTGATTTCATCCCTTCGGTCTCCTATTGGAAGATCTTTTAAGGTCATAAGCAGTAGTCAACCCCTTATTATATCAAAGAAGTACTAAATGAGAGACTTCTATTTAGATATATTTTTAGTACACTGAAACTATGTCTTATGGTAAGCGGACGCCACTTTTCTCGTCGGCGATCACCGTGAGATCTCTTGAGTGCTAATAACCTCAAACTAAATGGCACGTATGCTTTCACCAGGACTTCTTCAAGAAATTCCCCCATTGCTCCCTTTGTCAAAAGTTCTAAGGAATCATCAGTAACTATATACTCTGTCGGTTAGTCTGACTTCCTTTTCGGGCACGAAGGAATTACCAATAGAATCAGGGTGCTCAATCTTCCTCTCACGAGGACAAAAGCATGCTTCGCAATCAAGCTAGAAAAAGCTCATCTGCGAAGACTAATAAAGAGAGTCCCTTACTCTAAAGTCAAGTAAAGAAGAAGTAGTCAACTCCTTCCTCTCGGGCGCACTTCATTTCTAATCATTCAGTCTTATTTCCCTTGGTCCCTCAGACAGTCCCCAGCCGGTCAACGGTTGCAAGCCAATGCTTCTTAGAAAGTCAAGGCAGTCTATCCAATCAAATCAGTGCCTTTGCGAGTGTGAATGCGAGCGGGAAGTCCACTCAGTCCAAGCCCCTTTCTTATTTATTTTCATAAGAATGCCAATCAGTCTGTCCAAGGAAAGAAATCCGGTCGGTGCGGGAAAGAAAGGCAGTACGGTACCACTGTCCATTCTATCCATTCATTCCTCTTAGTCCAGGCAAGCATGCCTGGGGTAGTCAAAGAGGAAGATTTTCTATCTTTTAGCAACAACCAACCTAGGTCTCTTTGAATCCGATGTCTTAGGAGAAGGAATAAGAGATGAAAGCAATGTCTCTTGTTAGCAGTCTAGTGAGCCTACGCTCATTCCAGTCAGTCCGAGCAAGTAAGAATAAATAAGGAAAGTCGCTAGGGAAGTAGGAAGTAGGCTTAGCTCTTGTGCACATCTTTTGAGGGGTTTACTTGCTTACTTCTTAGAGTAAGGTGCGAAGCCTAGCTGATCGGACCGGGCATGCCTTTCTTTTCAAGGGGCGTATGGGGGCCTGAAAGTCTTATTGCATCTATGGCATCTTCTTATGATCGGATTAACTATATCCTCAAGTGCCACAGCTTTTTCTTGAACAGCAAATGAAATACCAATTGCAGCAGATAGGCATTCAGTTAGCTTTCATCGGATACAAGAGCAGTGGATGATTTCACAATTACCCAAACTAGAGCAAGGGTAGCACCGGTTACTGATTACCTGACTGAACCACCAGGAGCTATTCTTTCGCAAAGAGCTTATTCGTGCACATGCACAAAAGCTTATTCTTGCAAAACCTATTCTCGCTTACAGAAGTACTATCCTGCTTAGGAAAGGGAATCTTTGATTGAAGGAAGGTATTCGTGTACGGGAATCAAAGTGATTAGAACAGAACTGAGCTTGCCGGCGAAGAAGCAACGGACGCTATTCGTGGACTGAGCAAGAGACAGATAGAGTTGATTAAAGCGATACA